ACCTCTTTTTTTTTTAATCAAATCTTCCATGTTGCACTAAGTTACTTACGGAAGTATGCATACACTCTGGGAACACTTCGGGGTAAACACCCATCCAAATAACTCCAACAATAAAAGGTAAAAATATTAGAACTTCCCTTCTATCTGAATCGGAAAATTTCTGGAGGAAATTGGGTTTGAAATTACCAAAAACCACACGATTATATAGCCAAAGAGAATAAGCTGCACCTAAAATCATCCCAAGTGCTGCTAATGTGGCCACTAAGCTATTTCTTTGGAAAGCTCCTACCAAAATAAGGAATTCCCCAATAAAGCTGCTAGTACCTGGTAAACTCATATTGGCTAAAGTAAAAAATAAAGAAATGGTAGAAAAAATTGGCATGGTGCTTACTAAACCTCCATAATATTTAACAAGTCGAGTCTTATGTCGGTCATATAAAGCACCAACACGTAAAGAAAGAGCTGAAGGAACTGGTCCATGACTTAACATGAGTGAAATGCTACCTTCAATTCCCTGTACGTTTAGACTGAACATACCAATAGTCCCAAAATTCATATGGGCTACTGAAGAGTAGGCAATATTTTTCTTCAGATCAATTTGTCTTATTGTAGTCAAGGAAGTATATATAATAGCAATTACGCTTAGAGTATAAATGAAAGGAGTGAAATAGAGTGTCGCTACAGGACACATGGGTATGCTGAATCTTGAAAAACCATGGGTTCCCAATTTTGAAAGAATTCCTGCCGAGATTACAGATCCAGCCGTAGGTGCCTCTACATGAGCTTCGGGTAACCAAATATGAACTGGTACCATAGGCACTTTTACGGAAAAAGAAGCAAAAAAAGCAATCCATAGCAGGATTTGGCGCCGCTCACTAAACTCTGTGGTTAATAATATTTGTACATCGGTGGTTCCTGTTTGGAAAAAAATAAGTAAAATAGCTAAGAGCATGAAGACGGATCCAAGTAAAGTATATAAAAAAAACTGATATGCTGCTTGTATCTTTCTCTGTCTAGAACCCCATATCCCTATAATAATGGGAGAGTAAGGGATGGGCCCTCCGCTTTATCTCCCCCGGTGGGTCAGGGAAAGGGTACCCACTCCCTCCTCAGAGAACCGTACGTGGTACTCTCGCATCATACGGCTCCGTCTCGAGATAGCTGCTGATGAATTGGCTAAAGTCATATAGGATAATTACTTTAGGGTGTCTGCCCTTGGCATCGTAAAATCAGCAGGCCAAAGGCCAACCTCTCAAAGATAGCATGGGAAAGCCTCCGAGAGAAGGGGGAGTTACTGCTTTCCCGAAAACGCCTAAGCCGATTAGGCAAGATGCCCGAAAAAAACTGGGCTTGATGAGTCGCTGAATGCTTGGTTGTCTTCATCGGATGCTCCCTCAGCAGTGAAGAAAATGAAAGATTAGGAGGAGGAGTCGGGATAAAAAGAGAAGAAGTTTGATCGAATTGGAGGGCGAAGCAGTGAGATCGAGACGCCTGTTGACTACTCCAAAGGTTCCGGGAACTCCTCACCGAAGAAAATCAAGGCTCTTCTCACCCACGTAGCCCGCCTCTCGAGCGTTAGCGGCAAGGTTCGAAGAAAGGCGGCCTCAGATAAAATTCTTGTTTTCTCTGCTGCTTGTTTGGTTATCTCGTTGCGAAAGGTCTCCTGTACTGCAGATGTTGCGACAACCTTGAGCCATCAAGCTCCGGCGGCGGCGTTTTCTTTCGGCTTTCGTCAAGGGAAACGCCAAGCGTTTGGAGAGCCTTTTGGGCGTTCTCAGAAGATAAAACGCCAAGCGTTGGATGCGAAGAAGCTAGCTTATTATCTGGGGCCTCATTACGATTTTCCAGGAGCGTTATCATCTGTGGGGAGTGCAATCAGGGGTTGTGACAACCGCCGGATTTAGATGTACCGCGTGCGCAAGCTAGTCCGAAACTCGTTCGGTAATATCTTGGTTATTTCTCATAATAAGAAAGGGAAGCACTTTCGGGGCTTCAGAGCCCTACTTCGAAGAGACCACAACAGATCCCGTTCGCGAACCCCTCTGCACTGAACACCACCAAGATAACACTAGCCAGGAAGATCAAGTGTAAGTCCGAAGGACGAGCTTTTTTTTGCCAGCGTCGTTTACGAACGAGGCTTTTATCTTCTTCCATTGCTTGGTGGAGAGGACTTGCAGCCCGATGCGACCTCCAGCTTTTAGTTGATGGCCGAGCGGCGATGATACGCTGTTATACCGTCCCGTGGCGTTTCTGCCCGCGATGAATAGTCTGCTGCAGTGGGCTTTCAAGGCGGCAACTCCTTCATTATTAGGTAAGCCCAAGATATTATACTTCCGCCGCTATTGGCAGTGAAGTTGGCGAGACCGACCTCCCACCCCTCGGTCGTACTTTAGTAAGTTAATATAAGCCCGGGCTTGAGTGCGTGCGCAGACTTGGCTTACGAACCGTACGTGGGACCTCCCTCCGGCCGGCTCTCCTCTTATTAGTGTGAGCTCCCGTCTTTCCTCACGACGAGAAGCCAGATACATATTGGATGGTGGCCTGACGCTGCGCCCTCGACTCGAAGTAAGTCAGGACCGTAGGTTAAACGCGATGTACATTACTTTACGTATGGACTCCAGCTTACCCACGATCTAGTTTGTTCAAAATTCTCAGTCTTCATGTCGACTTATAGCTTGATATTGATGGAAAATCCTACCCACACGAGCATGCGACCTGCTGACAGGCCTTCTTTCTGTTGTCGGAGCTCGTGCGAAATTGCTCCGTGTTCTTCAACCAGATGTTAGGGCGTGAGCTTTACTCCGCGAGGAGCGGCACGAGCGTGGATGATTTAAATCATCGAAGACCACGGGCAACCAGGAAATGTTCAATGACAAAACCAAAATTTTAATCGCCCTAAACTTTCGTTGTTACTTCGTCCAAGAAAACGCTTGGCTTTTTCTGGAAGCGTGCGGCCTGTGTGGTCAGTACCGGATCCTTTCTTCAGGCAACGAAGCCCTGCTGCGGCCCTTCTTCATCAAGCTACGCCCTAGGCCTTGTGCTTATGTAACTTCAAAGGTTGCGACTCTTTCAGACTCGGCCTAGAAGATAAGTCGGCTGAATATTTTCAGCTATGGCAAGGGATCATACACATATACAAAACATATATATTCGAGCACTTGCCTTATGGCCTCCCGGATGACCGTAGTAGGCCATGGCGCTACTACTACTGTGAGCGCTTTGAGTTATCCCTTATTTGGCCGGGGCTTTAACTTTACGCACCTATTATAAGGAGGTGCAGTGAGGCCCTCTCAAACCATTTTTCGTTCCGTTTCGCCCTCCAGGTATCTACCCATGTTACCAGTCTAAATTGATCCTGGCTGCCAATAGCATTTGTCCATAATTATACTCAACGGGTCGGTCTGTTTCAGCGACTCATTCTATGGCCTCGCCAATGGCTTCCCGACGGAGTTGCCAACCCGCTGCAGCTTTGTCTCAAGACCAGTACGATTATCCCTGTCAACCCAACGCGTAGCTGACGAGTTTACGTTCATCCCGGGGCGTTGGGTACAGTTCCCCTCCCCGCCGCCCTTGTAGCCGTCACCCGAAATTCGCGCAAGTGTGTCTGCACCCCCCTAGACTTGACGAAAATTGTTTTCTCGCAGCCAAACTTCATTATCCTCCACCTAGGAGCCCCCTTCCCTGCATGTCCATACAATACTCGAGTAGGCAGAGTGAAGTCTTGCGAGGTACACATTTCGAAGTACCCCCCCTAATCTCAAGAAGGTCATCTGACGGGTTCGACCAAAAATGCTATGCTTACACACAAGACTACCCTTCACCGAAAGCTTCGCGGGGACTACTTAGATTCGACCCGCCCGGTGGGGTTTACTGCACAAGACTCCTGCGGAGGGCTTTATCCCAGCGAATATCTGATGCTCAGCTCCGCACAACATAGGGATTAACACGCTTTCAGGAAAAACATAAGAAAGTAAAAGATCCAGCATGCAAAAAACAGCAATCATGATAGATTCACGAATTGGAAATGCTATCGTATATTCCTTTTTATAATTCTTGATACTGGACCAACCTACTGAAATGCAAATAGGAATTAAAAACGTGGTCAAGACCACAAAGAATGGAGAGATACCATCTATACCTATAGAAAAATTGATGTTTGAATCAGGAAGCCATCGAATGGTTTGCACAAATTGAAATTTGGCAGTAGAATTATCAAACCTTACCCAAAAAATAAGAGGATACAAAAAAGTAATCAAAGAAGTGCACAGACCAATACTTTGTATCAGTCGTATTCTTGAATCAGGGATAGCAAAAATAATAATGCTTCCTAACAAAGGGCACAAAATAAGACCACTTAGATTGGAATGAAATGGAGCTAGAGATTGTAACATAAGTGTTTACTCTTTTTTTTCCTATAAATCCCGAGCAAAACTATAGATTTTTGCTGCAAGCAAATAACATATGTGTGAGGAAATAAAACGTCACGCCACGATAAATCCCTACTACAAATGTATGACCGAAATTACGCCAAAGGGTTTTGTCGCCAACTAAAGTAAACTCGAAGGGAGTGAACAAGTGTTGAAGTAATTTCATGCCAGTTTATTTGGCAGTCTTCTATAGAGAGGAAACTTCGCTGGAGCAGAAGCCAGGACCCCGATAAACTTCTTCGCCGCTAGTGAAATACTCGGGTCTACTAGTAGTAGCTTATCGATCCGTCGAAGATCTTGCCTTCTGGCGACGTGAGGATCCCGCCCCAGGTCACATAAGGAAGATACAGACCATCTTTTTTTTATTCGGAGAATGGAAATAGTTGTTTTCGGATAGTTTTACATCTCCGAAAGTCTCTGGTAAGCAGCCAAGAGATTTCTAGAATTTGGTTTCGGAAAATAATCTTCCATTTCCAAACGTGGTATGTTTCCAAGTAACTGAAGTAGGATTTGCTGGTCTGCTGACGTAATTGTCCTGCCGTTTTGGGACTTTAAACAAAAGGTCCTACACCCAAACGAACCTATTCCCTGTATTGAGGGTCTTCTATCCTGACGAGAGATCACATCAACAGCTGGAGGCAGCTATTCGAGTGATTTCCTCAAAGCCTCGGTCCTTGTTGGTGTAGGAACTACTTGGGCAAAATCCCAATTGTAGTTACCCCAAACCTTGTAGCCTTCCGCAGTAAAGCATTGGCTTTGCCTAATTCGGGCGTATTGGTGGCTCTTAGTAACAGTTCGCTTACCTTTTATCGATGGTTTTATGACGATCTCCGAGTATTTTAAGCATTTGCTGAAAAAAATTATTCAGTTCCAAAAGGGATTCTTTAGCAGCTTAGTTTTCGCTACTAAAACGCGAATCTATAAAGTTACGCAAATTTACTTAGTTGTCCGTGGCATGAGTAGCAACTCTATATCTTCAGTGTTTTGTGACAATTGCGTATATTCTTCACGAGAGCACCCATGAATCTTAGAGAGAATTCGTTTTAATAGTGCATACACTAATCCTTTCTGTCTTTCTTTTTGCATTAGTTATTTTTGAATGTCCAATGCTTTTGGTGTTGTTTGCTATCATCGATTTTGTTTTTTACGATCTATCTTCTTTGTTTACTAATTACGAAAGAGATTTTGTACAGAATGATTCAGAAAAGTTATGGATTTCGGTAAATTTTCTGGTCTGACCTGTTGAAACACATAAGAACCCCTTGTAAGGCTTTCTTGGGCTTTCCGGAACCATTCTGGGTTAATACTTTCTGGTGTATCTTCCTTAAGACCTTCCGGTGTATATTCCGCCGGGCCCTCTCCGGGCGTCATATTGCCCGGTTTCGACTTCAGCTTTTGGTAGGCCGCAATCAGTACGTTGTAGTCTGATATGATCTCTATCAGGTTCTCAAACTTCCCATTAGGTCCACGAGTAAGGTTGGTTAATTTCGCCAGGCAAGCAGCACCGGCTTCCTTTTGCGGAAAAAAGCCAGAACTACATTCCTCACTAAGGTAAAAGTCTAGGTAGTCATTATTACCACTTCCCCTTTTTGTGGCGGGTTTTCCATTCATCCCCAGATGTGTATTCCTGTCACCAGTACCATCTTTGTAGCTGTCATCCTTGCCAACCCGCCCAGCCTGAATAGTGCTCTCTAGGCCTAACCGACGTAAGTCGGTGACCACGGATTGTTCATTCCTCCCTAGGGGCTCCCTTTCACCGTTGATTCTCGGTGTACTTGAGTAGGGGCGGCAACCCGTGATGAGAATAAAAAACCCCAGTTCATAATAGGAGCGGCCATTGTCGAGATTAGTCCACCTACACTTATTAAACAAGCCACTTTCCGGACTCCGCAGCATGGCCTCTCCTGAGGAGTAGGCGGGAGTTGGATTACTGCCCAGCATAGGCGCCCCGGCAGACGCGAAGCGGCATCGGGTTTCAGAGGCGAAGCTCCACACATCAAAGAATACCGGGGGACTTTCCCCCCTAAGAACCACACGTGCAAGTGCATACGGCTCAAGTGGCGAAGAAGAAGGCCCAGGCAACCAGTGTTGCCCAGGCTCCAGCGGTTATGCTATTACTAGAGTGTTCTGCCACACTGTGAGTTGCGTTTGTTGCGACTTTGCGATTGACCAATATCCACCCGCACACTGCTTGCGGTATTGACCGCTGCTTTCGCGTGGTTGATTAAATTGAGTAGCCTGGTAATAGTGTTTTGTCACTCAAGATTTGAGTCAGCAGCGAATTTTCTACTTATCAGCCTTTTGTTTTTCCGGGTTAGCTTTCGCCTTCTTGGATCGTCTTCTTCTGCCCACTGGGCGGTATTTGATCTCACGACCAAACCTCCCTTGCCCGGGGAGCCCGTGGGGTTACCTCGCGGACAGGTTGACTCTCTGGCCAAAGAAAATTTGGCGATCTTGTGCTTCACTCCGGTGATATTTGCCGATCGAGGCACGCAACTCAACATCGCGTCCCCAATCACATTGCTTTGTTGGCTCATTCTTCGCCGCCAGTGGAGCCGGCCCTACAATTACAGCTCTCTGTCTGGTGCGCTTTTACGAAGCGTCGTCGCACAGTTAACTAGCGTTGATCAATAGTCTTGCCACTCCTAGCAGATGTGTATGCTCTATCATAAACTTATGTAAATGTTTTCCACACTTCCAGACCTTCCAGTTACCAGGAACGACTGGTGAAGGAAGTAGGAGCATACCCTCGGCTGGGATGGCGAGATAAACCAAGGGCTATACGCAGCATTGTCTTATGTCCCTCGAGTCGCGCGGAGTTTTAACCAATGCAACTCGCAATTTTGGCGTTTCCCTTTCAATGACCAGCAATTGTTTTATCCTCATTTCGAATCGTTTTCCAGACTTTTTCCCAATATGAGGTTATAGTAATCACTGCATATAAGATTTGTTTTTGAGGCAATTCAATCTCGCGTGTGTTATGCAGATGCCCCGGCCTTTTATTCTCAAAAGATTTAATCACAATACAGATTTTGGCAGTCATTCCACAAATCACGTGGTTTTTTTTAGTTTATTACGCCTTATCAGGCATAATCCTGATGGTTGGGCCGCCGCGCGCGGCTAAGCTTTGATCGTTCCACCCTGCCCAAACCTTCGCTATGCCAGGGGTAAAGAGCTATTCTAGGGGTAGAGAGGAGAACGCGGAGGAAAATTTCCTCCTGCTCGCGGCGAATAAGCAAGCTCCCCCGGCTTCTTTGCAAAATTATTCTCTCTTCGAACCTAATAAGGTTATCATCCTTACGGGATCTCTATTTTTCGGCCCACAAAGCCCCGAGAATATTCCAGGCATTTTTACATAGATGAAGTCCCAAATCGAAATTGGAATGGTTCTCTTTTGTTTGCAAAAAACCTCCCAAATCGGGTCAAACCTGGAAGCGGGAGGGGTATTTACTCCCCCCGGGGAGGGGCGCGGCGGAGCCCATAAAAAGGCGCAAAATGAGAAAAACAAACAGGTTGCTTTTACTTTATTGTATAATAAAACATTTAGAAAACGTATGAGTCCATAAATGTCTGCGTGAGTAACTAAAATAACCAAGAGGTGAGGGAGGAAAAAACAACCTTTTTTGCTCAGACTTATATAGAGCTGAGTAAAACCCGATGAATGCGGGGCATCTCGTATTTCGGAGTTATGCCATGGATTTATTATTATTAGAAAGTCTACGAAGTTATCCATCGGGTGGCCGGAAGTAAAACGCCCAAAGAAGGCGAAAAAAAAACTAAGGCTTTACAGTATAACAATAGTACCATATTAGGGTAATTTTAAATCAAGATAAAACAAAGCCTGCATATTGGATCAATTAATTTAGCCCACCAGGCGTCAGAAGGCGAGAGTAAGAGCAAGCGGCCATCTCCGTCCGCTGCTCAAAACAGAGAACCGTACATGTTACCGCGGAGGAGGCTCCCAACCCCAAGTCTAGTCGAGTAGTTTTGTTCGGCTTTCCCTCAAAACTCGCTTGACAAGGTGTACTCCTCCCGAAAGAGATCTGTGTGAGAGGCCCTCATCTGTCAAATGTTCACTCCACTTAGAACCTCCATCCAGAAAATTGGTAGGAGTGGCCCCTTCCAAGCTTGCCGGCGCCACCCCGTGGGGCGGCCCGGGTGAGGGTTCTTGATAGTCCGGTAAATCTGAGTTGAGCTTGTACCCTCGCTCAATTATGACCGGTCTGCTACTCGGCTAGAGGTGCAAAACCGCGAAAATGTGGGACTTCGGGCCCGTAACCTCGCCGTACTCGTCACAGATCGGATGACCACTACCACTCTATGGATAGCATTACGGTCTCCATACCCCTACCAAATGAGGTTCGAAGAAAGCTTTCCAGCCTCTAGGTCCAGGGTGGATAAATAACGCGTTTTCCGGCCCGGGGGAGGGCCGAAGGCCGACTCCCCTGTTTCGCAATTAGTCCCGTCCCCGGCCCGGGCTACCTACCCACAGTGAATTATTCACGGTCACCTCCCGCGCTTACGTTTGTAGTCCGACCCTACTTCATAAAAAAAAAAACAAAAAAAATTGGCACCTCTTATTTCGTCAAGAATACTATTATGTCGTAAAAGGGCATAGCTTTTCGGGTCTAGGTTCCTTTAGAAAAATTATTTTCCATTTCGTGTTCGATAGTGAAGATAGGTAATTTTAGCTTGTACCGAAGCCAAAGATTATTTTTGGGAGGAGAATATGCCGATTCATCAATATCCTGCATTATTTGAGTATTTAGTAAATCCTCTTTTGCCTAGAATACTTTTCCCAGTCGACATTTCCAAGACTAACCAAAACCCGTCCACGTTTTGGATCATACCATTTACTTATGTCATTTAAGGAAGGTTTCTAACCTTGCAAGTTTACCCCATTCGGGTACACTCGTTAGTGAATAAACACCTCCGTCACTAGCCGTTGGCCCGGTATAAAGTGCTTTATAAATCTCCAGGCACCCATGCGTGCTCTTGCCGTTGTATGGTTTGCTACGACGGTATTACCAACATGAAAGAATGGTAGTAAAGCTAGCATCCGCTATTCACAGATAAATTTATTCCTGCTTTGCATTAGCTTGGGCTTTAAAAAAAAGGATACTTCGGGTGTCTTGGAGATGCTTCTGAGCTCTCTACGTGCGTCGACCAATTTGCCTCTTCGAGTGGTAAAGCAACCCATTTTCGCGCGCGTGTATCCATGTCGTTACCTTTCCTATCCCGGAAATAACACCCCTCGGAAGAAAAAAAAGTCCTTCGCTTCAAATTTAAAAAACGAAGTAGACTTCGGCTTTGGGAAAGGCAGGATTCGAACCTACGTAGAAAACTTTCAGCAGATTTACAGTCTGTCGCTTTTAACCACTCGGCCACTCTCCCCATGATGAGTAAGCTTCTCCTTTCTGGGCTTTTTTCAAAGGACTCCGGTTAGATATTGGTCAATTCATGCGTGTAACCATGTTTGTTACTTAGGGGGTGTTCCTATTCCAATGGACTAATAAAAAAGTAGAGGTTTAGGAATAATCGAACAAGTAGAGGCATTACGGTAGGTATATTATCCAATGTGCACTTTCTGCATCCTACAGGACTCGAACCTGTGATCTTCAACTTAGAAGGTTGTTGCTCCATCCAACTGAGCTAAGAATGCTTGCATTACAAACACTTCGCAAGAAAAAAAAATTAGCTACGGAGGATAAATAAGCTTGTTTCTTCTAAGGTATTCCTTTTCTTTCTTCCTGGCTAGCGAAGAGACCCTAGCCTCTGCCAGGCTATTTATCTATTCAATAATTCACGGTTATCGATACAGAATGGGTCTATGCAGATGTGCATAAAAGTCCAGAATAAAAAGCCTTCGGCAGAAGCTTGAAACTTTGGGGTGCTTTTTTTTTGCCCCATAGCTCCAGCAGGCAAGACAGGAGTTGTGGTGGGCCAAAGCCCATCGAAGTGGACTTAATCCACCCAGGATTCGAACCGTAAACATTGCCTATTATGAGCCTGATGAGTTACATTTACTCTATCCGTGAACAGGCTGCCTGCGGTGAAAGGCCATAGGATAAAATAGAGGTTTGATTTATCTATGATTCAAGGCTTTCATTTATTGCCAGGTGGATTTATGATTTATTTATGATAATTCTTGGCTGTCATTATATATATGGCCTGATGCATGATCAATTCTCGCTTGATGATTTATGGCTGTCATTTCTCGCGATGATTTATAGTAATGTAAGCAAAGCGCGTCGTGTAGCGTTCAGTATTGGCAGAACGCGTGAGGTCAGCTTTCCTCCTTGCCATATGATAAGATCCCAGCGGCCCAAGGCAATATTAGGGGCCGGCAAAAAAAGCCCAACTTGGTTCGCTTCGCGAACCAAGTAATTAAACCTACCACATTGCCGATTATGAGCCTGGTGATTTACTTATGCTATCCTGCGAACATTGAAAAGGCCGCCGCTTTTTCGAGGGCCGAATGATGCAAAATTATTTTCTCGACCCTAAGGCTCTAAGTTTCGCCCTTTATTACCATAATTATCGGTGCCACTGAACATTATATATGATGATACCTCTCTCGGTTCCACTGAACATGATAACATTATATATGATGATACATCCTTCCGCTAAAGTCTTGCTACGCAAGACTTTTTTGGTCCCCCCCCCCCGCGGCGGAGCAGGAACCATTGGCGATTGTTCATAACAGCGTCCCTCGTAAGTCAAAGAACAATCGAATAAGAAAAAAAAGCGGACACAAACAAAGTTTTGTAGAACTCTGTTCCTCGCGGAGTGAGGAACAATGGTGGCGGAGCGCATAAAACGCCAAGCGCTTTATTTTATTTTTCTTCGCCCCCACTCTCTTTTGTCTTTGGAGAACAAGGGGGGGGCAGAGAAGAAAACGGTTTTGGAGGGCCAAGCGGATTTAACCCACCAACTTTCAGGCAGATTCGGAGCTAGATACACAATCCCAGGATATACTAGTACAGGAAGTGATTACAATCCCAGAGATGGTGTACGAGCTTTACTCCCTCTACAATATTGGACTGATTTAGATCTCATCAAAAATAGCTCTGGCATAATGAGTCCAGTAGGCTAAGATAGAAGATTTCGTAAATGAAAAACAATGGCAAAAATAAAAACTTTAAAACAACTAGAGCAGGAAAGAAATGATTGCATGTTAAAACGTGAAATTTTTTTTTTATTAGTAAGGAATTACAACGAACGTTTAAACATGTTACACCAAGATCTGAGCCCGAAGGATTACAAATTGCTATTGCAGATCCATCACCTAGATAGGACACTACAAGAGTACGTCGAGTCGTAAACTTCGACTACTCTTTTTATTCATTTTCTTCCATAGATATTATAGGAAAAGATTGCTTCTTTACCCGTAAATATCACTTATTATGCTTTACAAGCAGCCTTAACGGGTGTTGGGGATAACCAAAAAGATAAAATTGCCTGTTCAAACCGCAGGCAGCTGAGACAAGAAAGTAATTTGCCTGCTAAAACAACAGGTCCAAAACCCTACGGGTTTTGGGCCACCTCCCAGCCATTTCCTACACGTATGGTCCAATATGGCTACCCGACACCCAACAGCAGCTAGCCTAAACCTGGCAAGGAAGGGGCCCAACCGACGAGAAAGAAAAAACGCATGGCTCATTTCCTTAGCTTAGAAAGCTACCCTAAGAATACGAGGGCGCAGCAGGAAAACCCATATGTGCTAGTTTTGGCCAGAGCTCCTGGGGGGGGGCAAAATGCTCCATGTAGGTGGTTCCGGGACTCCCGCCCCTGCGCCAAAACTGTCACACGGGAAAGCACACGGTTAAAGGCATAGGTTGCGAACAACCATGGGTGAACTGGCCCTCCCTAGGCCGCCGCCAGAGCTACTCTGGCTTACAGCACTACCTCAACAAACAGGGTTAATCCCGAGTGTGAGCTACCCTAGTTATCACAGTAATGTCGTAGCCGCCAGAGCTAGAGGGATAGCTGGGTAACCCTGGGGCCTGCCCACGCAAAACTTAAAATACGGTTGGGATAATGCGCTCGGAAGCAGATGGAGCAAAAAAAAAAACCTAGGACCGTAGGTTATAGTGGTGTGCAAATGGTTAGTAGGCAATTGGCGAACCGGGGCGTATATTCGAGGAACCCTAGGGCAGTCTATACAGATCAAGTCGAAGAGATCCGACATCCATCCGCGCAAAGACCTAGAACCTTGCTAGGAGGTAAAAAAAAACTGGGACCTCTGTTAGTCGGGTACGGAGAGCTCAGCAGAAGCCCTATTACTACCCAGGGGCCAGCCCCGCCGGATTCTACTGTTCTATCCAGCCCTGGATTGTACTGTTCTATCAGGATAAACGGACGATCCGACGTATCTGTCTCCACTCTATGGTAGACTGGGCAGACCATGTTCGACGCTTGATTTCCTTTGGCAAGAACCGCAAGGTTTAGATTAAGAAGGGAATGCTTTACGAGCTGAAAGGGCGGCAGTTTGGAGGGCAGGGGCCTACGCTCTTACTCCACCGACCCCTACTCTGAATTGAGGGGTCACCATCCCTAAGTTCGGTCGGAAAACACTTGATTATATTGTGAGAGAGGGAAACTAAGGCTCTGCAGTTGAACTCTCTATGTATTCTGTGATCCGAGTTAGAAAAACACAAATAATTGCGAGAAAAAAAAAACACAAACCGAATTCCATGACGCAGCGCTTATAATTGCTTCAAAGTTACTTATTTGGTCGGCTCACTAAAACCTAGTGAACCTTAAGCGACAAGGCTCCGGCAAGGCAAAGTCACGTTACTCGTCGGGGATGGAAAGGACACAGCCCCTCTAATCCACTACATAATTTTAAGTATGACAAAAAGGCCTAAGCTCACAAAGAAGCATATTTCTCAAAAAGACGTTTATTAACATCGAAGAAGAAGTGACCAAGAAAAAAAAAAAAAACCTTCGTCTCTATATTCGTAAACAAAAAGTAAATATATAATAAAAAACACTGGTGAAGGTTTTTGATCATCTCCTTTCAAAAAGTAGTAGACCCCGAGCAAAAGAAGCATAAAGAAAAGAAAAAAAAATACCTGAATAATAACAAAAATAAGAAATAGAACCACAAAACAATCTTAATTAAATGACGTAGCGTTGAGAATTGCTTCTCAGAGGGAAAACCAAAAAAAATAATAGTAGGTAAAGCTAAGGCACCAAATCTGTGGAAATAACATCTGAATGTCACGGATAACATTACCAAAATTAAGCACGAGCAAATAGCTGCTGTGAGGAAGTTCATAATTTATCTCTTTCTCAATATTAATTTATTCGTAGCCCCGAGTTAGCATTTAAGCTTTTTACTATGAAATTACATCCTTTTTTGGATGTTCCAAATACACTTGGGTACGGATAGGATACACGATTATAGCGGAGAATTAGTTGTTCCTCGTTCATTTCATTTTACGGAATAGGAGGAGGGGGCCCGTTTTTTATGCTCCCGAGGGGGTAGCCCCCTCGAGCGGAATATCCCTCATCACTACTTCTTCACCTTCACCCTATTCGCCGCATTTACCCATTTCTTCGGGCGTCCCACTTTATTCTTAAGCACCGGGAAACGCAACAATGCTTCCTTCGGTGCCAAGTACTTTATCTCCCCCCCTCGGATCGTAACCTATTATCACATCCGGCCTTTCCCCTAGATAGATCGTCTTACTCTCTTCCTCCCAAGATCCCTCTGTTAGCTGTAAAGGCACTTTTTTACCTTCCAAGTCCGTCACGTATGCTTCTCCATACTGCAACAACAAGTTCTCCTTGCACAACTTATTATACAGGGTATACCCAAGCTTATACAGGACCCAAGCTTCTATATAATTATTCAATTCACTTGTTAACTTTACTACCAACACTCTACTCTAAAAAGCCGCCTGGGCAGCACCAGCATACTTTGGATATTATTTATTAGTCACCATAATTATAGGCACATTCTTTGTTTTCATCGTTCATACTTACGATCGAATAACCCCTTTTGTCCATCCAATAGCATATTCAACGTATGTCCATAGGAAAACCTTCAACTCGTCCATCACAACTCCGCTTCGTTGTTCGCATTACTTAAGTATCCATATCGCCTCGGGACAAAAAACACATCTAGAAATTACCCTAGCGCCTGCACTAGATTGGTCTTATGCGTATTAGGTTTCCCCATTATCAGCAACTGCTGCTTCAAGTGTCGCTTTTTACATAGATTGTGTACCAGCCATGGAATAGCCGGCCATTTATATCTCAAATCTTCCCTAGTATACGCCTTGCCCACTTTCTAATGCACGTACGCTATAACTTGGGGAAAATGCTCCGTTTCCTCTGTTGCACGTAAGTCTGCGAATACACTACGAACTTAGTTGTAGGAAGAAAGGCATTTATCCCCCCATTCGTCGTCCGCCAACACCTCCTCCCAAGTCTTCTTCGAACGAAGGAGTCTCATTAGCTCGGGGCCCTAACGTTGACTCGATGATGCTATTTATTACTCGTGCTCTTACTTCATCCAAGCTTTCACCCCAGCAAAGCGGCTAATTGTCCTGCTTTGTAACATATCTACATATACTATTCCAACCCTTATGAAAACTCACGTTGCACTGCCTTCCTTCAAACTCTGGAAATGCCTCGCGTATCTTACTTGTCGCTGTATATCTGCTAGCATCACTATTTATCACCCCAATGTGGTAATGATAACCTTCTTCGCTATGTCCCTCCTTCGCTACTACTATACTAATGCATTCGAACAACTCCTTCATTCGATCCCTTGCTTATTCCCTAGTCAAGCCTCGATTCTCTACATGTGACAATGTTACTAGTATGAATTCTCTTATATTCTTCATGTAAATTGCTTTTCTCCATATTCTTCATGTAAATTGCTGCTTCCTCATTATTGCATCATTTCTTAAATAAATTATTCTATAACATCAAATATGCACACACCCTATAACCCTTCGGGCCTCTACACTCAAATAAATTAAAAATTAAACAACTTATCAACTTATTCTCCGCTACTACTAATCCAGCACAGCCGTTCAAGCGTACCTCGTACACAAAAAGAAATCCTTCCCCATCAAGGTTGTCGTGGGTAAGATTGTATCTCAACCGAGCCCTCTTTATCTTTAGAACGCGCTCTTTCAACCTTACTAACCTTGTCAATTATAGCTACGTAGTCATAATTTGAAAGAAATACTTTGTCATGTATTTGAAAAAGAAAGAGGTAACCCTCGACGTACTTCCTGGTAAAGATCCTCATATCCTAAGCCCTAACCCAAGGTTTTGCTGTGATGTACTTATCGTCGTTATCTTTTATACCGTACTCGGGGTCTTTCGGAGTAATAAATCGTCGTTTAAAATCGTATTGAGTGGTTATATATTTGTTGAGTTTGATTAATCCATAAGAGGACCCCTTGTAAACAGATACTAGACCTGTCAAGGCTCTACTTTCATTAAAAACATTTACAGCAGGTTTCATTGCAGTGGATTAAAACCATTAAAGGAAATTATTATCATCTTTCAACCCTAAAATTGTGGATATTAGCCATGGCAGATATTTTACCTTCTTCAAGATCCAACTGCCCGCGCGTCCTCCAGGAATATGAGAAAGATGTACACCCCTTCCCCTCCAGGTACTCGACGTCACCCCCGATACTAGCCACACCACTTTTCTTATACATTTATCTTAGAGGCCCGTTAATGTTGTCTAAAACCTCCCTCAACGATGTTGATGTAATGAAACCATCCATAGTAACCGAGACAACCACCAGGGACCCTTTAGCCGCCTCCTTTGATGTAGGATCTCGCTTATTATGGCTCTGCTGATAAAACTTGTGACTAAACTTGCCCAGTAGGGGTTTGTAATACGATTAACAGTCTCACTTACGTGATTATCCGTTTGAGTATCGAAAGAGGTTTTAAGTTTAATTTCCAGGGCAAATCTACCATACCATGAATTCGAAACCGGTTTATATAAAGCATAACCTAGGGTCGGGTATACTTTTATTTTTCTTCTTCTTTTTTTTTTCTTTTATTAGCTTGGCGAAAGCGCTTTCTGCTTTCTTCTGGCCACCGGCGCGCTTTGCGCTTGGAGAACGCATAGCGTTCTCTAGCTCGGATAACAAACAAAATACGTTGGATTCTTTGCACGCGGGCGCTTTCTTGGCTATGCGAGGAAAGTGTCCTGGAACGCTGAAAGCGCCGCTTTTCTTGGGCGGATGGATGAATAATATGCAATGATTCTCCGGTCGGGTCCAAAACCGCAACGCGAATGAAGCGGACTGCGCCCGCAGCAAGGCAATAGGAGCTGCCGGCCTCACCCATAGACGACGATGTTTCTGCAGGAGAAAAGCCAATAATCAAGCCGTGTCGTTGAATTTAAAATTTTTCACATTGCTTCACGCCAATTCTCGGCACTTCGCTTTCCTTCATTATTGCGAATGATGAATCGTTGCAAATCATCAATCAACCTCGTTTTTTGAGTTTTTTGATCGAAACCCTTCTCAATTTGCGACAAGTCTTAGCATTAGTATGAGTTCGTTGACCGCGTAAGGGCAATCCTGCATTATGACGAAATCCACGATAACAACTAATACTAATTAATCGTTTGATTTCTGTCCGAATTGATTTCTTCGATTCCGAATCAACTAAATGATTTTGACTCATTATTTTGATGATTTGGTCAAATTGAGAGTTAGTTGACTTATTAACCTTAATGTTACCACTGGGACCCAATTGATCACAAACCTCAATTGCTTTTTGAGGTCCAATTCCAAAGATTTGAGTTGAGGCAATTCTTACTTGTTTATGAGAAACTAAATTAGCTCCTAAAATATGAGGCGTGATTTGTTTTTTCTTTCCTTGTTTCTTATGCATAATTTCGTTCCGATATTGTATACCTTTCCCTTTATAAACTTCAGGAGGTTTACAACTTTTGACGCTGGCAGCAAATTGAGTTACTTTTTGATGATCTATTCCAGTACAACAAATGAGATTAGGCTTCAAGCAAAAAACGCGAACTGAAGGCGCAACTTGAATCCGAATTTCATGACTAAATCCTAATTTTGAATATGAAATAGAGCCTTGTGGGTTAGTACTGGCTTTGTATCCAACTCCAATTATTTCTAGGAAACAAAAGGATTTGGCTTCCATAAACTTGACTTTATTTTTTTAATAAACATGGCATAGAATTTCACCACCCGAATTGGTTTTTCGTGCTTCATGATCACGTATCAAATTCCCCTTTGAGGTGGGTAAGATTATTGTACCAAGCCCTCCCTTTATTTTTGATAAACGAGTTGTTGATGAATAAATTCGACGACCTGGTTTAGAGATTGTTTTCATTCTTTTTATTATACCTACTCCGTCAGAATTAGACCTTAATAACACTATTCTCAAGCTTCCGTTTGCAAACGTAGAGAATCCATGAATATAACGTTCATTGCACAAAATTTGACAAAAATACCAACAAAGACGCGAAATGAAAACACGAGAGACACTGTGATGCTTACAATCAGAGAAGAAAGCGCTTTTTATTCTCTTGCTGATCTTTTTGGAATTATTTGGATGGGTAGGCCTCTTCTTCCAAGCGGTCCCAAAATAACCGCACGTGATAGTTTGCCATCATACGGCATGACGAGAAGGAAATATCTAGGCCCCAGGCCACCAAAGGGCCACAGCTATTGGTTCCATTCCCCGCTCGAATTGGCGGGGTTCGCTCACAAAGCACTCACCATGATGACCATCTTCGCGCGCACTGCTTGCAGTTATTCACCCGAAGTACTTTTGCGCGGCCGTTGGCAGTGGTCTGTGGTGTTTTGTCACTTAAGATTCGAGTCAGCACTGCTCGGCGAAAAGTGGGTCGAAGGCATTTTCAGCTCTCAGAGAAGAAAAAGCTTTATTTTTTTTTTTGTCGCCTATCCCATGCTGACGCTTTTCGAATCTTCTGCCTGCCCACTGGACGATATTTGATCTCACGACCAAGCCTCCCGAGCCGCCCATTGGGTTTACCCACCCCGTTGACAGGTTAAATCTCTGGCAAGATTTGGCGATCTTGTGCTTTACTCCGATCAGTGATCATTTGCCGATCGGGGCACGCATTTACCTGTCCCAGATCACATTGCTTTGTTGGCTTATTATTCGCCAACAAATGTTGGCCCTATTCAATTACAGCTCTCCAGTGCCTCTTGACGAAGCGTCGTCGCACAGTTCACTTACGTTGATCAATAATCTTGCTTGCTACTCCTAGCAGGTTGTATGCTGTATTCTACACTTCTGTAATTGTTCCTCACGCTTCAGACCTTCTTTGTTTGTTGTCAGGAACGCCTGGTGAAGGAAGTAGGAGCATCCCGTAGGCTGGGATGGCAGCCTTCGGCCCTTTATTTTATGGCGGCTATACGCATTGTCTCATGTCCTGCAAGTTGCACGGGAAAATGAAGAACACGCTTTTTTGCGCATTTTTCAGACTGGATATAAGATTACTTAATGTATGCATATTTTCGTGGTTGATTTTTTTATTAAGAAAAATACTTTGCCAATGCAAAACTCTGGTGGTTTTCACGGAATTGGCTACGCGAATACATTCTTCAAGCTGCGCGCCAAAGATCAGAAGGACCTCTGGCCAAAGAAAGCGGCCAAGCTGCTGCTATGCGTGGCGATTTGCTCTATTCCGAATTCAGCAATTATCTTCTCTGTGGATAAAGTTTAGCGCATAGTAAACGGATGATCAGATAGTAAGATTAGCCACTCTTTCCTTGGCAGGTTGGGGAAAGGCGGTAATAGACCTACCTCTTGGGACTTGCAAAGCTAACCTTTGTTACATTGGCTACCAACATGCTTTGTTTATGCCTATTAAAGAACCTTTAGAGGCTAATTCACGAAAAACTAGACGAGAAATGCGAAATAACTTATATACAGAACGGGGGCGACCTGTGAAAATACATCGGTTTCTTACTCGTGTTTTGGAACTATTTCTTGGCAACTTAGACAACTTAAAAAAAAATTTTTCACGGTTATGGTCGACCAGGAGTCTCCCGCCTGACCGCCAATTCAGAACCGCTCGTGACAGTTTCCCATCTTACGGCTCCTTGCATCCTGTCGGGTGGGTAGTTAGATGCGAGCTCCTTCGCTGTATTCTGGTCATGACAATAAATGCCCATGCAGCAGTAACTGCAGGTTCGGCTCGTGCTGCCTTCCAGACGACGTGGAATGATGTGATCTACCTCCACAATGTCCGCGGGCGATAAGAACAAGGAGCACCGGGCGGCGCACCAGCCCCTTCTACCTACCCACGTGTGCTTTTTTTTGTCCAACTTGTAGTACTTCTGGCCACGTAGTAGTGACCAGTGGACCCAGTCCTCGTCATAGGGGACCGATTTCCCGCAATCTTGATGTGTCGTTGGATGTGCACATTGGAGTGGAGAGTAATATATAGTCTCCTTCTGAAATCCGAATTGTGGCTGATTATGGATTTTATTCAGTCAGGTATTTGCCCGAAATTTACCTTCTCGTTTGTTATGTTTCCGACAAGCCCAGAACATAAGTTTTTCCATAATTAATTGATCACATTTTGATAAGGTGTCGCTGCTCGACACTGTTCGATAAGAATAAGCCCATCCCTTTATGTGTCGGGTTTAGCTTGGGCACCACAACCTCTGTTTCTTCTTCACTTTATTTTAGTACTTGCTTGATCTTCAATAAGTGAAACTTAAGGCTCTTTTTTTTTTTACTGGGTTTCATAATAGTTTTGTACGGATGTTTAAACAAACACGGAGCAATATGATATTCCAACATAGTACTTACGAAAGTAGAAGCCTAAGAAGTCGAATCCAGAAGGTTGATCGTTGTGGTGCTGGGAAGTGTGAGAGATGCAGGTTTTACTCGAAATGCAGCTTTAGCCCCATCGGCTGGAGCCATTGCTAAATATTCTCACGAGCTTGCTGCCGGATTACTTATCAACTCGGAAGGAGGACCACAAAATAATCGGCGTATCTGATGAGGGAGAGTTTAAACCTCCTATCTTTCCGCCCGATGATGATTTTACCTCTGTTGCTTCGAACGGGGATTTCCTCTACCCAACCCCTAAGCATCTACTCTAGTCCATGAAGTGCAATGTCGGCAGCCAACGGAAGGGAGATTGGGTTTTCTTCTTCGGGAAAGAAGTATTCGCCAAAACCTAGATTACTTTTTCTTAGCCACGAAGCTATTTGCCTTCTCATTCGGGAAAGAAGTATCAGGTTTATTTTTTTCGTCTCATGACTAATTTGATCAAAACCTTTATTTATATCAGCTATTTATACCAGCGTCGATTACGTATTTTTCCTGGAAGTTGATAGATATGTGGATCGCTTCGAGGGCATCATGGCAGGATCGACCTGGGCGAAAGTAGCTATTGGGTTCTATTTTGCTTACTTACCATTGAGGTTCTAAGGCCATGAGGGCCAATTCTTGTTTGGCTCGATCTCTACTAATAGTAGGAATCCCAAGAGGTATTTGTTCAGTTAAATTAGGCTTTGGTATTTTCATTCGGCGGATTGGATCAGATTGTCCATCTATTTTCAGCAACAAAGCGAGTGCTATTTGTTGTTTAGGGGCAAGGGTCTTTTACGCCGTCCACTCCCGCCGGCCCCGGTTGTCTTGCGTAGCTCTCCTCACAGCCATAACCTTGGCCAAGGCCTACCAACTTCCGTTGGAGGGCGTACATATCTTCGATTCTCCCTTCCCGACATGGATTGATAATTAACGTTTGCAACTTGAAGACACGTGTCTGGATTTATTTTTCTTTCAGTCCAACCACTGCCAGTTCGTGCCTTTCATCTTCGAAGGTTGAAGCATATTATTGGCTGCTATCTTTTTTATTTCTTGGATGCAGGGACACTTCGGCATATCCCGATAATTACTACCGGGCTTTCGCTTGTTGTCCCATCCTATTCCTGCCCACCCTACGGTTGGCCCTTCTGAGTGCAACCTCAGAGGTGTGCAGGGTTACCCAGTTCCGAGATTCCATACTCCTTTCGGATTGGGCCGTAAGGCTCCCGCTCTACGCCGGAGGCGTGCTCAAAGAACAGGAAGGGGCAGACAACCCCTTTCCCTCGGCCTCTGTCCGATATTCCGGACGCGGGGTTATCTTATCCCCTAGGGAGCAGGAAGCAATATAACCCCGCTTTCCTGTTTCGACGCTTCAGCTAGGACTGCAGTGGCCTGCCGTCCGGTTCAACTTAAGCTTAGCCTTCGGGGATGCAGTACCGCAACTTGGCATTCACCCAGACAATACCCGAGGGGGGGGCCAAGTCGGAGCCCCACTTTGTTTTCTAACGAAAACAAAAGCTCGAAGAGATGAAAACGCTCTTCGCGCGTTTCCAGGGTATTGTCACGCCCTTGCTCGGGATTTTTTTCCGTCCCTCCCCCCCCAAAAGAAGGGGCCCGCCCTTCGGGCCACTCGACCAAAAGTGAGCGGGAAACGCAAAGCGTTCTCTTGATGAGGGGGTTTCTTCCCTTTTATACCCAGCTTTACACTTTTGGATGCCACTCCAAAGGCATGTGGGCACGCTGTTACCCTGTTCTCGAGGGAGAAGGACTTTCACCTTCATGGAGACTCAGTTCCCTTACCCCGCCATCCGAGTGCGGATGAATGCGGAACGAGCGCACAGGTGCGACTCAACGTCTTGACCTGTGAACAGGTCACACTATCTGATCAGGAAGAGTTCTATCTTGACAAATGGCTTTATAATGCATTCGTTTCAATTCATATTTAGCCACAAGCAATCTACGGTTGTGATCTCTATTAATTTGATTTGACATATGACTAGACTTCTTTTTGCAAAAAGCCACTCCACGAAAGGATAGTCTCATCTAGTGTGTTGGCTGAAGTGACAATAGTGACATGGAACCCTCGAATATGCTCAAAAATCTCGAAATGATTTTGTATTTCCGGAAATAATCGTAACAACTCCGTTGATATTGATAATTGAATGGAGTTTTTTTGTATTTTGACTGGATAATTGTAAAAAGACATTATCGTAACAGGTTTTTCCGAGAAAATATACATGATATGTCCTCGTAGAGTGCTTCGTGCTAGGTAAGTGACATATCCTGTGTCTCTCTCTGACTCTGGACTTAAGACAAATTTATTGAATCGAAACGACTTTCCTGTCGAACCTCTGCTTCGTGTCTGTATGAATTCTTGACCACAAACAATCTCCATAGCTAATTTGACATTTTTTATGAGATCGGAGGGTGCCTTTGGAATTACTATTATTTCACATGATCTAGGAACTTCCATAATGTTAGCATGATTAAGTTTTAACAACGAATCTTGACGTAATACATTTTCGTAATGAAAACGGAGTCTATTTGGAGTGAACATAAGTTGGCTGTGTATTTCGTCTTTCATGGCTTAAAATCTACATATAGATTATATGTGTTTTCAAACTATCTTTGCGTTTAATGTATGACTTTGCGTTTTATTATGTATGGGAATATGGAAAGAACCCCAATTTTGTTCTCTAAGACCCCAAAAGAAAACAAGAGAAGAAAATAGCTAACGCGTTACTGCTTTGTTCGTAAAGCCAACCTCTTTATGTGAGATAAAACGCCCGAAACGCGAAGGCTCGCTCTTCGAGCCTTCTCTTCGCCCCCAAAAGCAGACGACGAAAAATAAATATAGATTACGAGGGCATATTATTCCCCCTCCTGCTTCTTTTCCGACTAAACTCACTCTATTTGCATTGCAGCAAATGATGGGGTGAAAGCTGCGCCCAAGAGAGTGAGCTACCGCTTTCTTTCTTCTTGTCCCTTTCTTCGTTCCAAAGCCAAGAGAGTATTATTCCGCGAAGAAGCAAGCTTCTTTTATAAACGGCCCAGCTATATCCATTCCATTGGGTTCAAGGACCATAATTATCTATAATTAATTTCTGACCCACTGTGCGGTTTCATCACTTCCACCGCCCCGACAGCTGGCTCGTTTTTGGGCCGATAGTGGAGGAAGACCTCACGGTCCTGGTCTTTGCTCACTTTCTTCGTTTCGCTTTGCGTTATTGCGGTTGGTTCTTTCTCACTAACCAATTACGACCACTGAACAAACTTGGTTGACAAACATAGTTTATGCGCTGCTAATGTAGCAGCTTGTTGAGCATTTGACAAACTCACACCATCCATTTCGAATGAAATTTGTCCCTCCACTACACGAGCAATCCAACCAGTAGGATTTCCCTTTCCTTTTCCCATTCTAACTTCTGTAGGTTTACTGGTAATAGGAATATCTGCCAAAACTCTTACCCATACTTGACCATTTCTTCGAAATTTTCTGCTTATAGCACGACGCGCTGCTTCAATGGCTTGATATGAAATACGACCAGCTTCACAACTTTTAATGCCATATTTTCCAAAACCAAGTTGTGTACCGTCTGCTCTGCAACCTTTACATCTGCCTTTTTGATATTTACGAAATTTTGTACGTTTCGGATATAGCACAAGTTATCCCTTTTTTTTTGGTTTTGTTTATATTTTATTCTCCGTTTCAAGAATATGAAACCCACACTTTGACACCTAAGATTCCATAGGGAGTAGATGCTTGTGCTTTCGCATAATCAATTTGATCGGAAAATACATGTAAAGATGTTTTACCGTACTTTCTGCATTCAATTTTAGCTATTTCTGCACCTTTTAATCGACCCGAACAACGAATACGGATCCCTTTAACATATTCGTAATTTTCGATCTCTCTAAATATAGATATACAAATTTGTCGAAATGATTTTTTTTGTTCTGATTTACAAGATATTTCTTGAGCAATTGAAGAAGCACTTTTATAAACACAAGTTATTTTGACTGGCTTAACTAAGGTATTAGTGTTTGTTTGATCAGATAAAAAAGATTGCATTTTTTTCCAATAATAATAACGACTGGACAGAGATTGAGCCTTCCAACATTTCCCACGTGGGGCATCCCTTAGAAGCAAGGGAGCACCGAAATCCAATATGGACCAGGGTTGACGAATTGACTCCCCGCTTTGTGTTCCTTTTGTCTTATCTAAGCTTTCCCTCTGTTTCTTTGCTTTCCCCAAAGTAGATGTTTTAGCTACGCCCTGTGCCATTAATAAATTGGAAACTATGTTTATAGGGTCGAAATTAATTTGGTTCTTCAGATGAAAGAAGTACTGCATGACCAAATAATTCAAGGAAGCACGCACAGCTGCGAAGACGGTATGTGGAATTACTTTGCTAATTCTTCGATGGAAAGGCGCGAAGCGTATAAAACGCGAGCGCAAAGAATACTTGGCTTCTTTTTCTGGCGCAACGCGTTTTCTTTCAAGAAAACGCGGGCGCAGAAAATGTTTTAAAAGCGGGCGCAGAGAATGCTTCGCTTCTTTCTTTGGCGCAAACGAAAAGGGCACAAACGCAAAGTGTTTTGTGCCAGAAGCGTTGCATTCGACGCAAGTGCAGAAAAAGCGAAACGTGTCTGGCGCGAAGCGTTTTCTTTTAAGAAAACGCGAGCGCAGCTTCGCTTTTTCCGGCCCGAAGCAAGAGAACGCATAGCGTTTTCCTGACGTTCTTTTGTTACTCTTTTTCCACCCGAACGCGTCTTTCCTACTTAAGCTTGGAAAGGTCGAGTCTTCGGAGGTCATCCAACCGCTGACTCGAAGTAATTGATCAATCTTGTGTATTGATGGTGATCGATCAGGGTATCCATAGCGTTTTTTGGGCCAAATCTTAACTTCGTTTTGCTTTTTATCAGTACCGTCGTCAATACGCCTGGTCAACTTATATTTTTTTGCCCTAAGGCCCGTAGGATAGAGTCAAGAGTCCACCTGCCCCGTGGAGGGCGAAGCCCCGCTTTATCGGCTTTGCGACGAAGAAGGGGCGAAGCACGGAAAGGCCCGAAGGCCTTTCCTTTTAAGAAAACGCGAGCGCAGAAAACGCAAAGCGTTTCATGGCGCGAAGCAATTATTATTTATTCGAGAAACGCGAAGAAGGCCCAGCAGTGTTTTCCGCGTTTCCCTCGCTCACACCGGGGCAGGCTACACAAGTGCTCTCCGAACCGTGCTGGATAGTCACCCATCACACGGCTCTCTAACTTGACTAGTTGTTCAAATCCTTTGGCCTGTCAGAAGCTCATCTCCTATCTTTCGAGCGTCCCTGGGGTCCACAGGAGGTGGCGTGGCAGCAGGCTACGTCAAGCAAAACTTGTCAGATAGACGACCCATCCCCAAGGGCGTGACAAGTGGCATAGGCTCCTTCCCTTCGACTTGGCATTCGCCAAGTGCTTTCCTATTGCTAGGTCCCTTTGGGGTAGGCAGGTAGTATGGGCCCTCTGACTTCTTCCTAGGGCTTTGCAGCATAGGGAGATCTCACCGTTGTTTCCTACACGGCTTGTCCAATTGGCAGCAGCAGATTGGACGCCCTGTGTTAAGATGTCGTTTAGTGTCTTGTCCCCAGTAATATGGGTAATCTGCTCTATTCTTTCCTCTTCCTTACATGCAGTGAGTGGTCGAGGGAAGGCCTTTTTTTTTGCCTGATTGATCAAGACCCTCAGTAGGCATAGAGCAAGGCAGCGTGCGTTCGCACGAGTCCACATTCGCAGAGCTTTGGTGCTAATGGTTAGCTGCCGGGCAGCCAGCCCCAAAAGAAACTTCGATTCGCCAAAAAACGCGGAACCTCATCTTAATACCGGGAGCAGGCTTGCTCCATGCTGTTGGGTTATCCCCTTTCGAGGTAAGCGAAGCCCCCTTGGTTCGTAAAGCCAACAAAGTTATTCGAACCTCCACGGAGCTTATTTATTGCACATGCTTCGGTCCTCGCGTTCGTTACCGAGCATGAGTAAGTGCAACGCCTTCGTACGTAATTTAGCTTGTACCATGTTTTCGTGCAGGAACTAGACTGGTCGCCCTCCTGATTGGCGGTAGTGTCGACCCAGATAAAATACATGAATAAATGTCCTTTTAGGAGAATGATGAATAATACATCTACCGAGACGGAAGCCAAACTTGTTTCGCCTAGGTGGACGTATTGAAGCAGAATAATCTCTAAAATTTACATCTTGATACAACAATTTTCCATAATAATAAATAGAGTCAAAAGTTTATCTGTCTGGCTGTGGTAGAGGCGAAAAACTTACATCTACCAGCGCAGACTAAATTAAATCAAGTGCTCTCCGAACCGTGCAAGATGGTTGCCCATCACACGGCTCTCCAACCCAAGTTGCCTATTATATGAGGGTGGATCCCGCAATATCGCAAAGGGGACAAAGTCAAAGCGCTTGATTCTTTCTTTCTTGGCAAGCCCCCTGCACTGTGCACTTGCTTTTCTCCGCCAATAATCAAACAATGATCTGCTCGATCCCCCGTGCGGGCGGTTTCAACGTTCTACCGGATAGAATGCCTTTATCTCCCCCACTTTCTTCGCATAGGAGGTTTATGGCCCGTGCCCGCCCCTATTCTCTCCAAAGGCGGTCCTTTGCGTTATCCATTCAGCTTATTGGTCGGACTTCCGCCTCCCAATTACAGCTGCTTTGTCATAAGTTCCCTCGATTCTGCGGCGAATCAAGTGCTTTGCAAAGCGAACATGAGAGGAAAGAAAAAAGGACAATTGCGCAGGCAGCTATCATTAAATGTTTAACGTATGTGCAGTCCGCTTAACGATGAGCGAGTCCGCGAACGCAAATCGAGGCCTCTTCTACATAAGAAGTACCTGCTTCTTCTCTTTCCTGAGCGCTTTTTTGTTTTTGTCTTCAGGCACCTTTAGGGAAGAAGATTGCTTTATCTCTCGTCCCCAAAAGCCTCTGCGTTTTGGCCCAGGGGAGGGCCGAAGGCGTTCTCTTCTATCCTCTCGTTTCTTTATCTTGGATTGCAAGTCCTCTTCCCCCTTTAGTTCGAGTTATCAAAGCCTTCTCCAGATTGAACCATAGTTTAAGTACAGAGCTTGAGAACCAAACTACGCCAATAAAACCACCAAGCGCGCTTTCTTCTCCTTCGCCAATCAAGCAGCGACGCTGCTTGCCCCGTCCCCCCGTGGGGGGGGGGGGGGAAACCCGTTGCTTTTGCTTCTAAGCATAGCACAAGGCCGCCGCAGGCCGCCGCAGCAGGCGGTTTCACCGCACTGTGTGCCCCTCTGGGAAAACAGAGATTTTTTAGGGTGGGAAAAATGTATACAATTTATATATCTATAATTTTTTCTTTCATCTCCCTTTTCGTGCCCCTGAATCTTTAAGAAGGCCAATCTCTGGCTTTCGCGGTCCCATCATCTTTTTCGGGATTTATTGCTTTGCTGCGCCCTTTGTCAACAAGGCGCTTCAATCCCATGACGAATTGGTCAAGCTTATTGAATCATAAGTTGCATAATAGTGGGTGGGCTGCAGCATATACCGACCGGGTAATAAGGGTTGGGCCCTCGGTTTTTTAGAGACATCCCAGTATAAGCCGCCAGTTCCCCCTACATGATACTTACGCATCAGAGGCTCCCTTCAGTGTGATAAATGAAACCAAATCACCGAGCTTGTAACAGTCGGCAGGTTTAACATTTGTCCCTGGGCCATCATGGTGGGTATTCCTACGGTCCTCGTGGAAGAAATAGGTTGTTGTGACAGCAGAGAGAATAAGCTTGCAAATAAGTTTGCTGGGGAAGCTTGCTTCTTCGCAAGTTTGTTTTTCCCGACCGACTTCCTCTCCAAAAGAATAAGCTAGCAACATGGCGATTACACACGGCCTGAGATTGACGATAACCGAGGTTTATGGCTCGCTGGGGTGGTGTCATGGTTCCCAGCAGGTGGTTCTGGTACTTGATCGCCACTCAAAGCTTCGTTGCGGTTTCGTGCAACTGAACGGGGTTGAACGCACCTTCGGCCTACGTAGGCCTCCAACGATAGACCAAGGAAAAGCAAAGAACAAGGCGCGCAGCAATTGTGAGAAAGAAGAAAACGCGAAGCTTTTTCTTCTCTTCGCCCAATAATAAAACGCAGAGTGAGCGGCGGATAAAAAATCTGCGCGGCCTCTTGTATTGTTGGGCTAAGAGTGGGCCGAAGGTCATATATAGATGTTGTATATACAATTATTCGGGGCGAGTTCGTAAAGCCAACAACCCGGCGGGGCTATGCTGCCCCCTCCCCAAAAAAAGGCTTTACAAAGGTACGCGTAGCGCCCCCATGAAAGGTAGACGAGAAGTCCCGTGATTTTTTACTCAGAGGGTGTACTGTCAACGTCCAGGACGAAATCTGTGGTAACATTACAGAGAGCGTTGCTCGTATACTGAAAACAGTATAATTTGCATTACCTAGTGTAAAAGTCGATCTCGATAATTTTTAAGTTATTTCCTCCAGGTGCCAGCCAGCGACTGCGACAGCTTAAACTAGGCGGCTATCCACTAAAAATCTTTCTTTTGGGGCCGTTTCAATGATGACTTAATTTCCAAAGGGAACAAAGTCGATCGGTATAAGTTGAAGCGGTTCGTTTACAGTTGCTTAGTTTCATCCGAGATTTGACCCCATCTCTTTTTTGTACTGCTTGAGTATGCAACGTTCCCCTGGGGGGGTTACGTAAATATAGGCTCCTTCCCTTATACGGCGTAGCAGCGCTTTCCTCTCCAAGGTCCCCCCCCCCTTCCGTTGGGGGGATGAGTAGGCAGGTACTACGAGCCCTCTGCCCCACGCATCTAATAACCAGCTGGCGGATGCACGGTTCACCGGTTCCACCGAAATACTCTCATCTGTCAAAGCACTGTGCGCTTTAGGCCGCGGGGCTCCCATCTAGGGCTCAGGTCCTCCGATTTTGTCCGGGTACATGCGCTAGCGATAAGCGCATGTACAGGGGCGTGGTGTTGCTTTCCTTTCACCGAACACGCCAGGCTTGGTCTCCCTCCCGCACCTTGCGTTCATGATATATACATTCAACGGTGCTTCGGAGACACAGTCGAAGCACGCCCATGAATTGGTTAGGCTCAGTGTGCTCCTTCCACGACATGCTATGGTCCCCTTAGTTCCTTTAAAGGTGCCTTCCATCGCTGTGGTCTTTTAGCGTTAGAATAAGTCGTGTCCGTCTCGTCGCGGACATCTGCAACGTCCCGAAATGCGGGCAATTTATTCGGTGACTTTCGCGGTCGCCCTCACTAAACCAACTTGAATCTGAGCTACGATTAAGATTGAGTCTGACTGAAATCGGATTTACTTTTTGTGCCATATTTAACTATCGTACCTTTTTCTTTGGTTTGATCTCGGTTTTCGAGATTTTACGTGTAGAAGCAAACTCTCCAAATTTATGACCAATCATGTCTTCAGTAATCTTTGAACCAACAAAACCTTTTCCATTATAAATTTGTGCGTAGCAACCAACAAATTCGGGCAAAATAACAGATCTACGTGACCAAATTCTCCACCTGTTCCTTTTTCGCTTTTTTAAGAAAGCATCATAAAAAGGGCCTTTCCATACAGATCGTGTCATGAACTAAATTTTGCGTTTTCTTACCACTGTTTTAAATCCACCTTTGGTGGGCTTTCCCCAAGGTGACACTGAAGGTCTACCCCCTTTCGTGCGTCCTTCACCTCCTCCATGAGGATGATCAACTGGATTCATAGCAACCCCCCGAACGATGGGGCGTCTGCCTAACCACCGGTTTCGTCCTGCTTTGTTAAGCTCACGTTTACCATGATTGGGATTAGACACTATACCAATAGTAGCTCGGCATCTGGAATCTATGAGTTTGTCAACACCTGATGGTAACTGCACAACACATTGTGGTGTATTATCAAGTTTCTTAAGTATTTTAGCAAAAGTTCCTGCAGCTCGAGTAAACTTAGCGCCTTGACCCGGATTCCATTCAATATTATGTACCCACGTGCCTATAGGTATATTGGCTAATGGTACGCTATTTCCCACCATTTGATTATAGAAATCAAGTATGTAATTGTTCTCACCACTATAAGCGTAGTTTTGCTCAGGGCGTGAGGAAGCAGTCTTACTGCCCCGCGCGGGCTCCACCAGATGGGACCTTAGGCCCTCATTCGCTGTGCGAACGAAGTGGTCTTGGAACCGAAGGTCTGTATGGGCTCTCAAATTATGGTCAGGTTGATGGTAGTTGAATGAGGTCAAAGGGTTAGACCAATCACAATTCAGCACCGTCTTGCCTGCTTCCAATTGATCACTAGCTAATATATAAGTGTTAACCTAAGCCGCACCATTACTGCTGTGGCTCGGCTTCCGAACCGTACGTGAGCCTTCCGGCCTCATACGGCTCTTCTTAAGAACTTGAATCCCGGGGTTAGGCTCAATTCACGATCGGAGAGCCTGAACATTCGGCGGCCGAGGCCGCCCTTATCCTTAATGTTCAGGAATACGCCAGAATTCTCATTCTGCCCATCTCTTCGGCCATTCTTTGCTCAAGTTTTAAGTCTCCAAGTAAGCCTATTGGCTTTTTTGAAGAATCCTGCACCCATGGGCATACGGCATGGCAGGCCTTCCGTCTCCGGAGCTTCATGGGCGTTGTCCCGTTCCTCAATCAGATGTTTGGATGTGAGCTATACCCCGCGAGGAGCCCCACGAGCTATGGCCTTGCCTTTTGACCTCTATTCTCGTGTGACTAGGAATACTCAGTGACAACCTTTCAAATGTCACTGTCTTGGCCTCTCTTGCTACCACGGTAGCGGGTCCCCGGTGTGGTCAGCACCAATTGTGTTCGGGCAACGAAGCTTACACTCATTCACATTGGTTCATCCTGCTTTGTACCCTGGGCTTTTTGCTCTTGTAACTTAAAAGGTGGCCATTCTTCTCTCAAGGCCCAGGAGTCAGCTGGGCATCTCAGCTGCGGGATTGGATACCACCCGATCCGATCGAAGTTCTCGTTGCCTATGGGAGCAACGTAGGTCGCTTCGCAATATACATTATTGCTTAAGACCAACAGGTCACACGAAAGGTACACGATGATATACTTTGCACGCTTCATCCTTCGTACTTTGAACTGCCTTCGGCCTTTCTTCGCTATGCTCAGGTTCGAAAAAGAAAAGGATTTTTCTTTTTTGCCAAAAACTCTCATTAAGCCAGGAAAGCGCTTTACGTTTGATTTTATGCGCCCAGAGAACGCTATGCGTTCTCCTCCACCTTCGGCCTTCGCTTTGAGAAAATGTATTCTCTTCTCTGAGCTTTAAAAAACGCCATGCTTTTGTTGATTCGGGAGAGAATGAAACATGTTTCTCTTCCCCTTTCATTCGCAAAGCGAAGAAAGCGGGCTTTGCCCCAGCTACCGCTATCCTGGGTAACCCAAGATAATAGCTACCGAAAGGGCCGAAGGTCGCAGCCCCTCTTTCTACCTCTGCATAAGAAAAGGCAGAGAAGAAAACCGAAGGAGCGAAGCTCTTCGCTTTTCTGGGCAGAGAAGAGAACGAAAATAAGAGGCCAATGATGGCCGTAGGTTCGAAGAGATTACGCGGAGCGAACACGTTTTCTTCTCTCGTGTTGCAAGTCCTCTGGCCAAGGAGCGATGCAAAGAAAGTGGGTAAGGAGCGGCGCATCTCTGAGCCCGCGACTACGTCAATAGAGAGCATAGGGTCTACGGTGTTTCTTCGTGTAGATAGTGGAGCATATTTTCGACCAAGGAAACGAAAGTTTTCATTGATTCGACCCACAATAAAAAGCTTCTTGGCGTTTTCCTCTCCTCGATTTTTCGCTTTATTATGAAGCGCAAAGCGTTTTCCGGGGCGTAGCACCCCTTCGATCCAACGTACTAAAGCAATCCAGGAAGAACGATTTGGGTCATATTCGATTCTTTCTACAATGCCCATAGACGAAGTGTTTCGTTTAAAATCAATTTCTCGCTGCAATCGCTTCGATCCACCTCCTCAATGAAAAACCGTAATACGTCCTGATGAATTTCTCCCGGCAGACCTCTTTTTAAAACTAAAAGTTGATTGTTTCAGTGCTTTTCCCTTCCAGCCACTATTTATCATTGTGTATTTGCCTTTTTCTTTCATTTGAAACATCAATGACATCGAAAACCCGAATGTACCTACGGTACACCTCTTCGACTGTCAGCGTCATCAATCATCGTATATAATTGATCACTTCGCGGCGCTTAGCCATAAGTTCGTTCGGGCTAAGCGCCCCATGATAAGCATAGCTGATGCTCTGAAGTGGGCCTAAAGTTAATTAGGTATTCTTAAATTCCTTAAAAGAATTTACCACTTCCGAGCTTCTATAATTTTTCAAGCTTCAGTTAAGTACACAAACTCACTGACCAGCTGGGCAGGCCGATCCCGTAGAGTTTTCGTATCTTTAAATCTGGGCATATATTCGCTGCAGAGTTAAGAACGAACTTCGTTTTGCGCCGTGTTGTTAACCGAGCTAACCTAAGTCTTATGTGTCTCCTAAATAAATAGAAGCCCCGGCTGTTGCAACGAGGCGTCGTTGCCAAACCAGAGATCCAACTCTGAACCCGCAGCGCGAAATGCAGGTTCAGGCATAATAAGGAGACAAATAATCGTAGGTCAAACATTTGGTGAAATGGTCCGAATAAATAATCTCTGTAGTAGTTCCATGAACAATCCTTTCTGGAATTGGATTTGTTTTCCAATGAAAATGCCAGGTGCGAACCAACATCCATAATAGAAAGATCAATATAATAATAATACAAAGATCAATATAATAATTGGGGGATAAAAAAATATCATTATGCCATGAAGCCAAAGAAAAGTGGAAAAAGCCCGAGAGGAAGCTAAAAGATACGTGACCCCCGGGATGATGAACAAAATACAACCGGCCCTTGGCCCTAATTGTACCACAAATGTATGATGTCCTTCGTAAGTGAATTTATGTATAACATCACGCCACCCTATAGGGGTCAGTCCATCCACGTCTGAATGGCTGTCCCCAAAACTATACGTAATATTTTCGCCTTCTATGGCTTGCATCTCCGATCTTCATTATGTTCCCTGGTAGGTTTGAATTATTCAGCAGAGACTAAGATAGGATGCGGTCAGACCAGTCAACCTTGCTGGCTGCGCGGCCTTATCCGCGGGGACGAGCCGAAGCATTGCCATCCTCCGAGATCTTGGGTCTCGAGCAGTACGATCGTGAGCTAGGTCCCTTCGCGGCCAGGTGGAATGAGTGTTTCCGCCCGAAGCGCTACTACGGATCCTCGTGCCATACCGTGGTAATGCATTATTTCCCCGACTCCCCAACACTCCTTGTTATCCGCCATCTTCAAAGGAGGCTCGAAGGGTGAGGTCCTAGCGCATTCGGCTGGTTGCCCTAGGCCGGTCTCCTCGTTACCACGATTTGTCGTCAGGTGCTGTGCACACACCATGTATTGTGCCCAACTTTGGCCCTGGCTTGGCTTGCTCGTCGTGTCCCTGCCACTATATTCTGCTTGGGACAGGAGGGCCTATCTGCGTCAGGAAATGCGTAGTATTACGTGCGTTATCCTAACCGTACCTTCTGCTCCCTCGAGGCTAGTGGGGGCCCACATTCTGCCTCGATTTACACCTGCTGCTGCCGGGGGTGCACCCTGCAGGTTGAGCGCGTGACCTAGCCTGAGATGTCACTTACACTCCTCGTCGGAGTAAGTGTCTTCGGGCGCACCGTGGTATATAAGATCATTATTCCCGAGCCTGAACTAGGAGGGCCGAAGGTCCATCCCGGCAAGGAGTGCATGTACATAACGCCACCTATGGTGCTTGCCAAAAATCCCAGTAACCTCTTTCTAGGTCATGGACTTGGATCTACTGAAGGATAAGGATGCTTCTTTTGAGACACATTCGTAATTGGTCCTTCGTTTGCTTTTTTAAACTGAGATACATTCGTAATTGGTCCCTCGTTTGCTTTTCAGTTTAAATTGATGGGATACCCAAGAAACAGAGTTTTTTTCTGTTGAATTCGAGTTTAAAAAAGTGGCTGGTTTCCACTTTCCCTGGGCTGCCAACCCAGAGGGTTTTACATTTATTATTCACCCGAAGTTAAGTGGGGCCTTCTTAAGTGGTTAAGTGGGGCCTTCTTAAGTGGTTAAGTGGGGCCTTCTTAAGTGGTTGGAAAGGCCACCACAGTGAGGACTCCTTAGTCGTCCTCCCTTCTAATCGGCAGCATAAGTGCAATGATCTCATACGGAAGCTAAGCACACTGCATCACGTTCGTTTATGCGGCCACTATTCAACTATGATCCAAGATTAAGTATGTTCGAAGCTGGCGCATAAACCAAACAAGAGCTAATTTAACCACGGGATTTTGCACAATCCGCCAAACAGAGAGCGCGATCCTCTCTCTCCACATGCAATGCAATATCACATCGTAGATTTGCTAGCTAGCATCCTTGATTTGCTTATACGTAGTCTTGCGGCCTTGAAAAGAATAATAAACACAGTGTGATTTTGTACTTTTGTCAAAAATAAGGAGTTCCAAAAACGCAAAGCGTTTTACGTTCGCAGAAGGTCGAGTGCCAAGAAAACGCTTGGCGTTTTCCCGGCCCTGAAAAGCAATTTTATTTTAAGGTTTGCCGCCTACTTTATCCAAACGGGTTTGATAATAAGAGATAATTTTCAATTGAACTCCAAGTAGATCATATTGGGATGGGTAGGCTATTTTCAGCTTTAACCTCCCTAAGAACCACACGTGCAAGTTTCCCCGCATACGGCTCAAGTGGCGAGGAAGAAGGCCCAGGCAACCAGTGTTGCCCAGGCTCCAGCGGTTATGCTATTACTATAGTGTTCTGCCACACTGTGAGTTGCGTTGCGTATGTCGCGACTTTGCGATTGACCAATATCCACCCGCACACTGCTTGCGGTATTGACCGCTGCTTTCGCGTGGTCAATTAAATTGAGTAGCCTGGTAATAGTGTTTCGTCACTCAAGATTCGAGTCAGCACTTGGCGAATTGTCGCCTATCTCACCTGCTGAACCAGGTTGAGCCTTCGCTTTTTGGATCGTCTTCTGCCCACTGGGCACTATTTGATCTCACGACCAAACCTCCCGAGGCCGGGGAGCCCTTTGGGTTTACCTTGTTGACAGGTTTGACTCTCTGGCAAGATTTGGCGATCTTGTGCTATACTCCGGTGATATTTGCCGATCGAGGCACGCAAACTCCCATCGTGTCCCAAATCACATTGCTTCGTTGGCTCATTTTTCGTCCCTATCGGCCCTACTCAATAGGCTCTCTGGCGCGGTTTTACGAAGCGTCGTCGCACAGTTCACTTACGTTGATCAATAGTCTTGCCACTCCTACTAGCAAGTGTATATGCTGTATCATACATTTATGTAATTGTTTCCCACGCTTCATACCCTTCCGTTGCCAGGAAGGCATGGTGGAGTAGGAGTATCCCGTCGGCTGGGATGGCGATATAACTCAAGGGCTATACGCATTGTCTTATGTCCTTCGAGTCGCACGGAGTTTTAACCAATGTAACTTTTCGCGCAATTTTGGCGTTTCCGTTTCTATGACCAGCAATTCTTTATGTATCCTCATTTCAAATTGTTCTCTAGACTTTTTATCAATATGAGGTGATCGTAACACTGTATATAAGATTTGTTTTTGAGGCAATCCAATCTTGCGTGTGTTATGCAGATGCCCCAGCCTTTTATTTTCAAAAGATTTAATCACAATGCAGATTTTGGCAGTCATTCAAAAAAGGGGTTTTCTGAGTTTATTATGCCATTACTACGTAATGGCATAATTCTGATGGTATAGGTCGCGGGCGCTTCTATCGTTCTACTCTGCCCAATCATTTGCTATGCAGGGGGAGGGTGGAGGGAAGGTAAAGCAGAAAGGAGAACGCGAAAGAAAAAAAAAGGAGATTTTTTCTTCGCCAAGATTTTTATCTCTCCGTACCGAAAGGGTGTGAAGCAAGAAAGCTTACGCTTTATCATGCGCTTTATCAGCGCCCTGGAAAGCGTAAGCTGCAAAGGGAGAGGGGGACGAAGCTCACCCTCGTTTGAAAGCGGCGAGCAAAGTGCGTAGCTCCGGAAAGTAAAAGCCTTTATTCTTCACGAACACTGGTCAAAAGTAACTGGATGCCTGCGGCGGTGTTGTACACGTTCACTTGCATCACATACACGAGTGCTCTCCGAACCATTCGGTCACCCTTCACACGGCTCTCCAACTTGAGTTACCTTATTAATTAGGTTTTGCATCCCCAGGCCAAGGGCGGAGCAGCGTCACCTTGGTTTAGTTTTCGCCTCTAGAAGTACTTCCATTCATGAGCTTCTGGGTAACATCGGGACTAAAATTTTCGTTCGTAAAGCCAACGAAGCGGAAGTGGGGCGGCCCACTTTCCAAATGTTAGGGCTCCGCCCCCTCCCCAAATAAGCAAAAAAAAACCGCCGCCAACATTTATCTCGCCAGTATTGCTCTGCAAGAAAAGCCACCTTCCACGGAGGAAACTGGATTTATGTCTTAAGAATAAAGCGCCTTTCTTCTTACCTGGTTTATGTGCCAGCGAACACATAGGCGACGATCCGGGTGTGGAGTTGACTGGCCATTTATCCAGAATAGGGTTCTGTTCTAGCCTTCTCCGCACTGCTCAAGTGTGCGACGTCAGTCTGCCCATAGGCCTTCCCACTAATTGTTAATAGCTGCACTCTCCGTTTACACGGTTCCCGAAGCGAAGGGTAGGCACAGGTACTACGAGCCCTCTGTCCCACACATCTATCCGGAAGGAAGTATAGTAGTTCACCGGTTCCACCAAATGCTCCTCTCTATTTTCTTGAAGCCTATTCGCCGGATTTATATTCTTTCTTGGACGCGCCCTTCTCTTCTTCTCTTTTCTCGGAAAACACAATACCTTTTTAAGAAGTAAGGGCAAGTACTTCACTGCCGCCCTCGAGTCATATCCTATTATCACCCCCCGCATTTTCACCTTGGTATATTACTTTATCTATTTCCCTTTTTGGTTCCTCTAAGAGCAGGGGCTTTATTATACCCTCCAGTATCGCCACGTATTCACTTCCATGCAATAGCTCCAATAAGCACTTACATTCCTTATATAAGGTACCAGCCAAGCGATCTGCTTTTATCCCCCAGCTATTTGGCTAGTGAAGACTACTACCTTCACCCTACTATTGAAAGCCTCCTCTTCCGGACCTTCCCCCCCATGGAGGTGAAGTATTGCTTAGCATCATTATAGGTACATTCTTTTCCTTTACAAAAGGGCGATCATACTTACGATCCAGAGTTCCTGCCCGTCTAATAACATATTCAACGTATGTACATCTATCGGAAACCCCCTTAACTCATCTATAACCCACAAAACCTTATTATTGTCCGCATAACTAAAATCACCTCTTCGTCTAGTGACGAAGTAGACATCTAGGAATTACTTTAGACACTGTACAAGATTAGTCTTGTGTGTACTCGGTTTCCCTATTATCAGTAGCTGTGGCTGTTTCAAATGACGGGACTTACACAGGTTGTACACCAGCCATTCTATAGCAGGCCATTTATATTTTAGTTCCTCCTTACTATAGGCGGCGGCTAGCCCCTTATTCTCATTCACAAAGGCCGATAGTCTAGTAAATAAATGCTCTTTCTCTGCCATCAGAGCTATCACATCCGCAAATACGTTACGTACAGACTGGTAGGAAGTCAAACACTTACGACTTAGGTATTCATCAGATAAGACTTCCTCCCATGTCGCCTCCGAACGAAGCAGTTTCATTAAATCAGGGCCCCGTGATTTACTCGATGATGCCTGTGCTCGAGCAATCACTTCATCCAAGCTTTCACCCCAGCACAGGAGTTTTTTTTATCCTTCAGTAAGTACTTACATATGCTATTCCAACCCTTATGAAAACTCACGTTGCACTGCCTTCCTTCAAACTCTGGAAATGCCTCGCGTATCTTGTTGCCGTGTTCTTGCTAGCATCATTTTTTTTATTCCAATGTGATAATGATAACCCCCTTTACTATGCTCTTCCTTAGCTACCACAATACTGATACAATCAAACAGTTTCTTAATTATCTCCATAACAACCTCTGCTGTAACCCCACGCTTCTCAGCATGCGACAGGGTTGGTTACAGCAGAGGTATTTTCTAATATATTGTTTAACCATAATTTATTTTCTTTTCTTTTTTTTCTCTACATGACAAGTTTATGTTTTTCGAGTAAGTTTATCGGTCTGCCAAACATTTTCTGAAATTCGACGACAAATTTAAAATTTTGATGTGGTCATAGTTTAATATTTTGTTTTTCTAGCCATTGCGGATAACGGGAATCGAACCCATATCCTCTGCTTGGAAGGCAGATAATTTACCCTTAATATATATCCGCCTTGAAAGAGAAGAAGTATTGGAAAGAAAGATATTCTTCGGTTTCCGTTCTCATTCGCAAAAGCTTACCGTCATGAATTATCTGCGATGATTTATGGTCAAAGCCCGCTTAACTCGCAGCGCATAATAGGGAGCTGATCGGAGCTGATATGGCGAAGCTCGTTGAACACAGCGATTAGATACTGGAAGCTGGCTAAACGAGTAGCGCATGGTAGATGCTACGTTGGCTGCCTCAGGTAGTAAAGTGCCCTTACTTGTAGTTGTGGCGAAGTGGCCCTCGGGTAAAGGGGTTAAAACATCTCTCTCTTCCACTTTCGTTTGGCCTTTTGAAGATCCCCCAATATAGTCGTTCCTAGTTCTATTTATTAGTAACTCCTCGTTCTTTGGCCTTTCTTACTTTAGCAGGTTTGGGTTTAATCAAATCCGTTGAAGCAGCGTGTGCTTTATTATGAGTTTAGCTACCTTTAAATTCGTTTTTATTAAAAGCTGCCTGTCGACTCACTCGTTGTTCCATGATTTGACTATGAATCAGTGTTTCCATTTCATTTTTTTATTCAAGACCCCCCAAAATAAATAATTTAGAGGCACCTGTTTGACATAGATGTAATAAAATTGTCTCCGTATTAACTACTTTGTGTTTTTCTACAAAATACAAGATAGTACACATGAAGAGGAAGTAAGGATATGGCCACATTGGCGGCAAAGTCTAACGTCCGCGGATAAAGTATAGAATAGGTAGAGCTAAGAACAAGTACAAGTTCAATTGGCTTATTTCTTTTTTTTACGAAATCTGCTTTTTTGTCAACAAAAAAAAGGTCCTGTCCGTTCTTAGCGAAGGAACTAGCATTACCACCCCCCCCCCCTCAGGTCGAAGCAGTCCGCCTTCGATTCGTTTTATGGGCTGCCCATTTGCCTACCGCTGTCAACATTCCGGAACCTCACCTTGGCAATGATGTTGTTTGTCGACCTAACCCTGTTGGTTGAGATGTTCCCACTTACCTGAGGTACCACCAAAAACATACCCTCATTCCATTCCCAGACCTTCAAACCATTGACAGAGTGGTTATTCAATTTGGGGGTTTAACTTGATGAAGAAAGGAAGGATGGGGCAACGTTTTAATGGTGAAGTCCTGCTGAATTAGGCAGAGTTAAAATAAAAAAGAGTATAACTCGATGGTGAGTTAAATTACTCACGTGAAGAGCGGGGAAACGAAGCTTACTCATCAGGGGTAGAGTGGCCGAATGGTTAAAAAAGCGACGGACTGGCTGAAGGTTTTTTACGTAGGTTCGAATCCTGCCTTTTGCAATGCCGAAGTCTACTTCATATTCGAAAAATAGAAGCCAAACACCCGTTTTTGTGCTTAACCTTTCATGCCATTAATAAATTCCACTGCAATAGTCCCGCGAATTCTAAAAGTAATAACCAGAATGGCCAGCCCAATAGCGGATTCTGCAGCTGCCACCGTTAACACAAATAGAGCAAATAATTGACCCATCGTATCATCCAAATAAACAGAAAAGACCGAAAAGTTCAAATTGACAGCCAGTAACATTAACTCAATCGGCATTAACAAAATAAGAATGTTTTTTCTATTTAAAAAAATTCCCCAAATACCTAAGAGAAAAAGTATCATAGAAAATGTTAAATATTTGACTAGATCCATAATAATAAGAGTACCCTTTTTTTCTTCTTTTTTATTTATTGGTTTCGAGGCATTGCCTATCCTAAGGAGTGGGCGGAAGTCGGATTAAGGTCCAGGGCCAACAAGCAGCGCCCAAATCAATGGTTGGTTTTACCAACCATTGAACTTTCAAATTCTTGAGTTATTGAAAAAAATAACTTAGAAAAGATATGAAAGTTCATCCGGGAAGTTAGGTATTTCGCCCGTACCCGTAGCTTCGCTTTAATTTTGAGGCTCAGGATTTTATATATTTGCAGATGTAACTTCAGACATCTCATCCATAGAGTCGGATCTTGTGCTACTGCCTGATCTTTGTTCTAAGGCGGAGTCCACAGAGTGGGTTCCAGTGCTTTCGCAATCTGGATTCTGAGCTTCGCCTGGTATTTGTGGAGCTTATTTTCCTTCTGCCTCTGGCGGTCGTGGCGGTCCTGCTGTTTCAAAGCTTTCTTTTGGAAGGCGCTAAAAACTCCCCGGATCTGGACCTTAATCAAAGCCCTCTTAATAAGCAAGCATCGGCTACTCAAGCACTCTCCTTAGGCTCCTCAGCAGGATTATGCGGGTTAGCCACTGCTGAGGGACCTGGAACCTGCTGAGGAGCCTTTTCTGAAAGGACCTCCAGAAAAATGATGAGTATGCTTATGAATTGGAATCATAACGAGGACGTTTTCGCTCTTCCTTATCCTCAAGAAGAGCCTTATTCTTCCGTTTCCTCTTGTCCTCTTTTTTTCTTTTCGGGTCTTGTTAAAATGAGGAAGAAAAGAGATAGAAAGGGAATAAGCTCATGCCTTGCTAGAAAGAGAGTAGTAAAAAAGCAGCAGCACAGAATCCTCCTTTAAGAAGCCAATGCCTTAAGGGTTCTCTCTGAGCTTTCGTTGCTTTTCACCCTTTTGTTTTTCTTCCGGGAGCGCGTTTCTATTGCGTTTATATATATATATTTCCGGCCGTCTGGCCCCACAGCACCATACATGACAGTCGCCCGCCATTTAGGCTCCCCTTTATCAAACAGTATTATGTCGGCTCTTTCTTAGAGTACTAGGACAGCTTGTGAGCTCGTCCCGCGTTATCTTTTCCTGAGGAGTCAAGGTAGCTTCAATGACGAGTCATCGCCGAACCGCCGATTGGGAAAGACGCGCCTACTTTTACTTCATGGCACCATCATAACTCTAAGATGGTCTTGAATTCGTTTGAGAAACAAAGAACACAAAAACATATTTGATGATTATTGAAAAAAATACTCTGACAAGAATCAAGATCCGATTTCGTGTTACTTCATGGTGAACATGATCTGCCAGAATCTCTTCGATTCCCACATTAGTATGCCAGAATAACAAAATATTTAGCATAATCAAAGTGGAAACATTTGCTATAAAAATGGTTGGGATTAAAAAAACAGCGGTAATTCTTTGAAGAAGCCAATGCCTTAAGGTTTCTCTCTGAGTTTTCGTTGCTTTTCACCTTTTTGTTTTTCTTTTCGAGAGCGCGTTTCTATTTCCGGCTGTCTGGCCCCCTTATGACAGAACCGTACATGACAGTCGCCCGTCATCATAAGTAACCTCCCCCCGTCAAATCAAACAGTATCCTGTCGGCTCTTTCTTAGAGTACTAGGACAGCTTGTGGACTCGTCCCGTGTTGACCTAGAAAAAAAAGATAAGGTAGACTTTAAAAATGGGAAGAGTTACCGCCGAACCGGTCAAGAACGACCGCGTTGTAGTAGCGACTCCAAACTCGTTTCAACCGGGAACGGTCCATCTTCGTCGGCATTGATTGGGTTATGGAGGGTGCGGCGTGCTCTCTCTGTCCCGACGTCCCTTTTTTTTTCGAGTTGTCCTTCCGTTTCCCAAAGCGCATGTGGCGGAAATTGACACTCGGCGCAAATTGCGGCGCCCCGACTACAGACAGGCTGGAAGCATCGAAGTTCGTTATCCCACTATGACGGGTAGTTGTAATTTCGTTTTCTCTAAGGCTCACCATATATATAAAGGTCCTATATATGTTAATTCGGAAAATAAAACCATGGAAAAGATAAAACAACCCTCCCAACCTTTGATATTCCACTCCAATACTTAGTCAAGGTTACTTTAGACAATAGTATATTATCCTTCAATGATTCCAGAAAAGGGAACTCGTTGGAATATTTCAGCCAAAAGTTGGGAAGAGTAGACCAGACTCTTTCATTATTGAAACGTAGTGTTTTTTCTCTAGCGGTTTCTATATATAGGCGTCGATTTTACTCCATAAGTACATCAGCTGTCCCTAGAGTAGGGCTGCTTCGACACACGTTGGCTGCTGCTTTAGCCAATTATTTATCTTCCACATGATCCTCAATATAATAGCCCTGACCTAACAAATTATCCATCCAAGTTCTTCTTCACGAAACGCCGCGTAGCTAGTCCGATAACCTTTTCTTTTTTGGCGGTGTTGGTAGAAAGGGAAGAAATTGGCTAAAATTCCCAAACATATTACTGTGGACAACTCCCAGGCAGTAAGTAAAACATAGGATCCAATACGCGGGATCTCAGAAATATTGTAAATGAAAATAGAGTAGTGCGTACGAAGAACGCCCTATTTTGTGTATACCTTTTTAGTATACTACTTGAAAATTGTCTTCAAATAAAATAAGTGTCGTTGTATAAAAAAAAACCTCCAATGCAAACTGTCGAAGAGTTAATAGCGGCCTTTTTTTTGTAATCTCAACTTATTTTTCTTCAGCGAAGGAGCTAGCTTAACTCCGCCACAGGTCGAAGCATCCCGTTTCGATTCGTTCTATTGGCTGCCCAAGAAACAACAACATTTGCCTTCCGCTGTCAACATTCCAGAACTTAATCTTGGCAATGGTGTTTGTCGACCTAACCTTGAGATCTTCCCACTTACCTGAAAAGTACCACCAAAAACATACCCTCATTCCATTCCCAAACCTTCAAACCATTAACAGAGTGGAGATTCAATTTGGGGGTTTAACCTTCAGGGGGGGGGGAGATAGGACAACCAACGTTTGAAGGATGAAGCCCTGAACTGGAGAAGTTTCCCGGACTCTTACTTGATGGGAAGAGCAAAAGCCAAGAGAGGGCCTTAGCGCTTCCACGGCCGCGTCCTTTCCCCTCCGAGGCATAATAAATTAGCTTTCTTCGTTCAACGCAGAGACTTATGTGCTTGCTCGGCGAGTTGGCTCGCTCCCCTGCGCTTACGATAAATAAAATCGGATCATATTCGAGACAAATAAAAAAGCTGGTAGGGTAGGCCAAATGGAAAGACGAGCGCTTCGCGAAGAAATAATTTTCGCTTGGTTGCCCATGGCCTTCCTCCAAACCGTACGTGCAAGATTTCCTTGCATACAGCTTTCCACAAACGTTCGTTCGCTCATGAGATGTTTAAATAAGAGAAGAGTTGTGATAAATAAGAGTGGGAGACACCAAAATTGTGTTGTTGAACATCTCTGTTTAACGGCTGCCCCTATGTGTCGAGGTTGTCTTCTGTATCGGATTCTTCACTCGATACGTGTCTAATAAATGTGCTTCTACCCTTATTATATCCATCATATTGACCACGGTGTGTCTTGTAGTAGCACTCCCGACGACAGACCGGGATCTTTTTTTTCTTAAGTTGGACCATGATTTTTGTGAAACCTTTGGCATTTATCGTCTTAGGTGTTTTACATAATGCACCTGCGGTCTTATCATCTTGGGAGTTGCAGATGCAGAAATCTCTTACCGTGGACCAATCTTAAAACTCAGGAAGGGATCAGGAGCTTCCTGGTTTCGATTGATCAGTGTGAAGCTGGAAGCCGGATTTTTCATTCTTGCATGCGTTCCTCGGTAAAGTTAAGTTGTCTAATTTATGGGACCCCTTTTTTTATCTGGGCTTTTTTTTGTTGCCAAGTTATAGCAAAAGATATTCAACAAGGTCTGCGCCAGGCTTATTTGTTGTTTTTGTCGCCATGCCGCTTCTCCTGAGGATATTTGCAATCTGCCTCAGGTTGTGGTAATTGTCAGCGAGCAAATGTTGTAGTAGCCCGTGAGCGCTTTATTCTTTATAAGGTATCTTTTTTTTCTTTGTGTTCCAAAAACATCCACTCTTATTAATAATGGGCTTTGGCTCCCGGGAGCACGCGCAGGCGCGCTCTTATTCTTCGTGAGATGGAAACGTTTAGGTGTAACTTGACGGACCGGACTTTTGCCCTTCATCTTCCAGCGGACGTGGAATCGTCTGGATGTAGGTTACGATAAATAGCGCGGGTTTGCTGCTCGAATGAGTAATTTTAGTATTTTTTTTTTTAGAGGTCCTGTTCGAGTTGAGATTTAAGTAACTTGGAAATCTTGTAATTTATACGCAGCGTCACTTGTGTTTAGGGCTCCCTGCGATCCAGTCGTCCGCGTCTCGAAGGTAGTGCATTCCGAGAGTTATCTGGATTGTTGATGGAAGTGACATTATAATCCTTTTGGCTCTTCTAAGCAGTGCTGCTTATCGCGAGGACAGGTAGGGACGCAATGTAGACTTATCCGCGTGATATTCCTTGACAGCTGCTCGCACGTACGCAGGGTTCCTTTTGCAGAGTGTACCTGAGGAGTTTTCTTCGGTTTCGAGTTATTCACACAATGGGTCGAGCGGTTGCAGGTAGATATTCGAGAGCAGGGTATAAAGTACTCCACTTTAGGGCACTTCAGTGGTTGGGAAGTTGGCTTCCCCATTATCTCGGGCGTAGCCTGCTGAACTAGTTCCCAGTAAAGATCCAGAAGCCTAGTGTACAAAACTCTGTCTTTTTGCGGAAGTTCGGCTAAAGCAGAATGGTAAATGTTGTCAAATTGCTTGCCCATGCGCGTAGAAGCCCAGGTAACTCATGCTATAAAATAATAGGGTCCGCCTAATTAGTAGGCTGTGTGAGGATACCCTAAGGTCTACTGAAGCCGTGACTAGTGGGTTGTTGTAAGAGGGGTTTGGGGGGGGGGGGGGTGATAGATTTATTCCCACCACCTTCCGGACCACTTCGTCTATGGGATAGGATATCCAGGCTTTTTTTTCCCGTTTGGTTTGGGGATGACCGCAGCAATGGTTTGGATTGAAAGGTATCGTCTTTCAACCTGGATTTCTTTCGTCTTATTCACATGTTTGAGCGAAAAAAAACCCTGGCCCCGGTAAAAGCGGGTTTGGGGTTTCGAATCGGTACCTGGCGTCATCCCTGGTTTTGATTTCAATTGCCCGGCTCCTTGTGGAAAAGTTTTTGGTAAATATTACTCAGAAGGTGCTAATGTTAGGGCAAACGGATAAATAGCTTCCGTTCAGAAGAAGAAAATGTGGCAGATAGTTATGCAAAAAAAAGGCCAATTTGTTCATAATTTCTGTTTTTTCTTCAGATGATTTCTCTTCAATTTCTGATTGTACTCAGTTTCTCGATATAACTTGGTATGGAGAGTTGGCCAAACATCTGGGGCCAACTGCTTACTCTTACTCACCTCTTTCCTCTTATTTGATAATTTTTCTTTGCACTTTGAGCTTTTCCTGGCGGCGGGGCGGTCTGTCTCATGCAAGCCGCCCGTCGTCCTTGGAAAGTAACGTTGCTTGTCCCCCTTCATATTTGCTAATAAAACAGGGCCTCCGTTTCCTTAGCTGTCACCAGCCCTAGGCAATCCCGCGTTTTGTGTTTGTGTGTCGAAAGGTTCATTAGGTCTACAAGTCGTTGCCCACATTTTGTGGTTGCTGTCCAACAGTATGTTCCACATCTTTCCACTGAACCTCTGCACAAGGTGTGTGCTGTTAGAAGGCCGCTATTTCCGCTCCGGCATATGGAATCCCCGATATCTGGCTTAAGACAATTCCACGGGTGGCACTACTTTGCACCCCTCCCGATCGAATGAATTAAGAGTCTTTGGGCAATGTCAAAATGGTTCGGGGTTTTTTCGTGTCTTACCTAAGAGTCGGGGGTCGTCCGGGCTGTTTCGCCCCAGTTGACTTTAAAAACGAGGCCATAGAACCATCTAGCTCGGGGAGCGCCCAAGGTTTAGCGGTTTCACACAGTGCTCCCCTTTTCCCAGCATGCTACAATACCTAGGGGGTTTCCCCTTTGGAGATAGCCGGATGCTTTACCTGCATTGCATATGAAGCAGGGCGAGAGTAAGAGCAAGCAGCCGTCTCCGTCCGCTGCCCTTCTCACAGAACTGTACGTGAACGTTACCGCTCATACGGCTCCCAACCCCAGGTCTAGTCGAGTAGTTTTGTTCGGCTGCTTTCCCTTTCCACTCGCTTGACAAGGTGTACTCCTCCCGAAAGAGATCTGTGTGAGAGGCCCTCATCTGCCAAATGTTCACTCCACTTATGAGACCCTCCATCCGTATAATTGAGAGGAGTGGTCCCCTTCCGAGCTTCGCTGGCGCCACCCCGTGGGGCAGCCCTGGTGATGGTTCCTGATTGTCCGATAAATCTTTCTTCGAACCTTGCGATTTTGACCGGTCTGCGACTCGGCGTAGATGTGCAAAACCCCGATTCTGTGGGACTGTCTTTCGGGCCCGTAACCCAGCCGTACTCGTCACAGATCGGATGCACCACTCTATGGATAGCATTACGGTCTCCATACCCCTACAAAATGAGGTTCAAAGAAAGCTTTCCAGCCTCTAGGTCCGAAATGGAAAAATAACGTTTTCCGTCCGAAAGAGCTTACCAGGGAAGGGCCGAAGGCCGACTCCCCTGTTTCGTGCGGAATTAGCCCCCAAGGTCCCGGGGCATTGGCTTCCACCAACAGTGAATTATTCAGGGTCACATCCCGCGCTTACGAGTTGTAATGGGCACACTATACGAGGACGCGGCGCACCACGAAATAACATAATAATTCCGGAAGTATACACTCTGGATAATTCTAGGAAAAGACCCCAATCCCACCACAAATGACGAACTCCATTACTCGGATGATAGCACAACGCTAACAAAGTTAAATTTACGAGAAGAATAATAAACCAATGAAAATAGAAAGTAGGGAAAAAGACAAAGGTATGGGAATAATAAAAAGTCAGGCTGAGATCACCTATTCCAAAAAAAAGAATACTAAACAAAACCATAGTGGCTAAGAAAGCCCCAGATATTCTATGGAAAATAGGAAACGTCGAAGTAAGCTGTGGCTTATAAATGGTAGGATGAGGTGATAATGGTCGATTGATTTTCATGTTTCTAGTTGACTTCTTTTACTCAAGGTGACGGGATTTGAACAAACCTCTGCGCCCAAAGCAGATGCGCTACCAAATTGCGCTACACCTTGGCTTATTCTTCCCCCAAGAATATTATTCTATTAATGCTGGCAGATGTGATCGATCAACATGAAGAAAAAAAGGGCTAGGAACTGGAAAAAAAAGCAGTGTTTCAGCATACGTTCGCAAGGAAAGGCCATAATAGGGGGCCAGGTCATTGTCCGCACCGCAATTTAATCTAGCCATGCCATTACTATGTAATTACATTAGCCATGCCATTACAATGTAATAAAGGCTTGGCTAATGTAAAGGCATGGCCGGAAATATCACTCATCGTAATAGATGATGAAACCTCCAGTTATGCTTTAAACTAGGTAATTCCATGATGAATAGCTCGTTTCCGTGCCTAGCAGCCATGAATCATCTGAGAAAAGTAAATAGGAATAAATTAACATAGATAAATGATCATTTTCTAAGACGACTCCTCGAATTAATTATCGTGATGGATCAGCATATATAACTATAACGTAATACAATGCTAAAATTTTGAGGTTTTCCCATACATATCAGCCCATTCATCGCTGGGAATTATACTTTGCCCGCCATTCTTATGAGCCTCATTTATACGAAATAGTTCATCAGTAGGTTCAATTCATACTGTATCAAATGGTCATTGTTTGACAGAAACAAAAAAAAGTAAATGGTTATGCTAGGAAGTAGTTTAAAATGCAAATTGTTCTTCTTATATACCACTTTTATCATTATATACCACTTTTGTCAAAAAGCATTATGCTCTTATGATGGCTATGGGTGCTTTATTCCGGTGGTCTGCGTTATCTGTATGTACAAATTACTGATTTTACGGGTAACACCCCGCCACGCCCTCCAGGTGATCTTATTATCTTTAAGGTGGCCACTTAAACTCCTTTTTTTTATAAAATACAATTAAGTATTGTAAATTCTCTTATTCCACAATAGATTTCCGTTTCTGTTTTTGGTAGCTGGTTTCCGAAGGTTTCTAATATTATTTCTTCATATGGTGAATTTTTTAACCTTTACCTCTCTTGTATACTACTAACTGCAGTAGTCATGATTTATTATATGATTCTATAAGTACTAATTTATTTCCGTATTTGCTATATGAATTCTTATTATCCGAAAAAGCGAGTGGATAACTAACCACCAAGAGATTCAATCCCCAATTATTTAGCATGAACAGCCGCCTGTTTCGTCAGCAGCAGGTGGTTGAATATATCACCAACAATTATTATTGCTGGAGAAGCCGGGCAGTAAATACTGCAACGCATGGCATGGAGGGAACTTAAGGATCGAAGGATCTCACAATACGGTATATAAATAATGTTCAGCAAAAGCCCTTCCATAAGTTCGAAGAAGGACTCTGACAGATCCCAGAAAAATATTAAATAAACATTATTGCCAAAAGTTAAAATACGTGAGTCGGCAATTTGAGAGATCAAATGGGACGCAGTTAGTGGAATGATAATGAAATCCGCTAGCAAAATCACCAGGTAATCTATGCCGGTTTGGTTCAAAACACCGTGGTTAGCCCTGTTCTTGGTGTAACGAGTACCATCGTCACAAATACGGAAGATCAAAAACCTGCCACATAACTTTTCAACCCTAATGCTGATACATATAGGGATCCTGGTACTTATCAGGGTACTTACTAGTAAATCTCGGGATAGAGGTAGTTCCTCTTTTCGCCCTGCCCCTCTTAATACATGATCTGAGGTGAAGAACTAGGAATATTAAAAAGAAAAAGCCCAGTGGGCAAACGCCCTGCCAAGAACATGTGGTGGTAGTCTGGAAACCGGTCTACATACTCCAACGCAACCTAGTGACTAGTCCCAGCGTGTCTTTAACTTAGTAGTATTTACTATTGGCCTATTCTATTCCCGTGCAGCACGGACACCAATAATGGTATTGGTTTTTACATAAACGAAAAGTCAATGGTTGTGCTAGAAGGTGGTGCAGAATTAGTACGACCCGTTGGCCTACTACAAGCTTGAAAGTAATGAAGAGTGAAAAACCTCTTTTTTTTTCTTGGCCGTCACTTAGTATTCTCACTTTCGTCGGATGCGGGTGTAATCCCTGCCGCGCATCCCGCCAACTCTCGATCATTACGTGAGAGTGGCAACCAAATTGTAGCAGAATGATCGCAGGAGAAAGATCGGGAGGTTCGAAGAACGTGAACGAGTTTAATTTTTGGTGCCTGATCCCTCAGGTATGATGAACCATTACTGGGAGCTAGACCACGAAAGAGGAACAACAGTGGGCATTAGCTCGATTTCCAATGCCAAGGCATTCTAGGAATACGAAAATAAAGGTTGGCAAAGTAGTTGCTTACACTACCTCCTACGTTCGTGTTCCACCTCCCGAAAGCTCGTCTATCAGACCTTCAACATAATACAATAGGGAACGGTGTAACTACCCCAAACTCCAAACGAATGATCGTGGGGTAGGCTTTGCCCGGCCACATGTTCATTAATACAGGATTGTCCAAAACAAAGCAAATGCGCGGTTGTAATGATCGTAGTATGCCCATTTGGATACTCCTAATTTCGGAAAAAAAACTAGCAATAATTTAGTGGTGCTTTATGTTCAAAGGCCACTGCTGCGCCTTGGCCAAAGGTATCTCGGTATCTGTTCAGACTACAATCCAGGATCTCTCGGGCTTGGTGACGAAATGACCATGGTAAAAAGGCGGGCAGCACTCACTCCGCGCTAGGCTGGGGGGGGGCCAGCAGCTTGATAGCTGTGCTGCAGCGTGTGCCAGAACAAGAGCAGGCCGCAGCAGAGTAACGAATTATCATCACCGGAGAGCCTTTGGAAGGAGATAGCGCAGCAGTGAGATGGAAGTGCACAAACCAGCCGCCGCATCCCTTCGGCCTTTGTTCTTCAGCCAACAAAAATAAAAATAATATTTTTTCTCTCTTTTTTTTCGCTAGCTTATGGTCTAATACACGCCAAATAAAATTGCCGAGCGAACCGAGTGGCGAAGAGGATAAAAGGTGTTGAGGGTTGGAAGGGGGTCCCTTTCGGGTGTTTCCCTTTCCTTTGCGTTTTCTGGGTCCGTTTGGAAATGTGGCTAGCTTTTTCCTCCAAACTCGGCCCACTTGGGTAAAGACCACAAAGCAAACAAAATAATAGATAGAAGTACGCAAGTCAAGGCTAATAATAATATGTACTGGGATGTAAGACTGCGGAGGCACCCAAGTCAACGAAAGCTTAGGCTTATGAGGTTACTGGTAGGCAGTGCCGAAGGCTTTTGCCGGGATCACCCAAAGCTGAGAGCGCAGCAGGACACCTACACCAAACCTTCAATTGCTGCATAAATGTTACACGGCCAAAAGCAAAAATACAAACATTATGAGAAAAGCCGTATGACGGACGACTGTCATGTACGGTTCTGTCATAAGGGGCCAGACAGCCGGAAATAGAAACGCACTCTCAAAGGTAAAAGCCATTAAATTCTTCAAATTGTATAAAAACCTTCATATTGAAGGTTTGGACCCCACGTTGATGGTTTTTTTAAGATATATTTGCAAATATATCTTAGATTTCATCATGTGTTAATGAACTCGAGCTTAGGTCGAGTTACTTTTGTACTTCCATCTTATAGGACCTCCTTGATCGCAGACGAGTACCCTTGGTTTAGTTTAATATACTGGTACGTTTTGTTATTACTGAATGGCGGCATCACTTTTTACTCATTCTGTCGGCCTTCGGCCCTCCGTTCTTGGCAAGGGCTCAAACTACGATTTGGTGTAGAGATACTTTTAAAATGGGTGGTGGGTAACGCACCTTTTGACTTGGTTAAACGTCATGATGTTAGCATATTTGCTTATTCCATATTTCGTTCAGTGAATAATACAGTCCATGATTATAGAGTAGAACGCGAAGCGGATGCTAGGTTAAAACATTTAGATAAGTCAGTTGAGGTTCGAAGAAGAAACGCCGGAATAATGGAAAAGAATATGGGACGAAGCTCAGAAAACTGTCGGACCATCTATTATACATCAAATTGAAGATGGTTTTTCGGGGCGGCCGAGGTTCGAAGAAGAAAGGAAGTATCATATAGTAAATTAAAATGGTAGCGGAGCGGAGCTCTTATTAATTCCCCCCCTCCAACAAACAAGGCGTTTTCTTTAAACTTGTTTCATTCCCTCAGCGCCTTTGTTTGGCCTTATTTCCGCAACTTTGTTTGCAGAGCGAGCAAAGGGTCTTCTTCGACCCAGCTAACGCTTTTTTTTGCTGCAGCCCTTTTGCTCTCTCGTGGCGGCACTCCTTCCATTGCTGTGCGAACAAAGCGGGAGAACCTCCGAAAGGTAGGCATGATCAGTCATTCATCAACTTGATTGATCTCTTGCCTCGGTTGGCTACGCCAACGCGCAGCCTGCTGCGGCCAGCATAGAGTCCGGAGTGCGGATACGACAGAAGGGCTGAGCACCCACCTCCGCTAATAGCACGCACGCTGGGGCGCGGGGTCCTGCCAAGCGAATCAAGCCGCGGGGAGCTGCTTTGCGTTTGATTACCTTCGCCCCGCAGAAAAGATTGGCACTTCCATCTCTTCCACCTTCCCGGTGGAAGCCAAGAAAGTACTTCACGGGACAATGATGACTCTCGGTCCCCGCACATCATGCCCAATAAAAATAGATCTTTTTGCAATGGGGAAAGCCTTCTCAGAGAACAAGACGGGGTTACTGGGAGGTAAACCCTGTTTTTTGCACAGCGTTTCTTGTGTCGAAAGCGGCATTTACATAATAATATATGTATATAATCTCGCCAAAAAGCTTCTGAATACTATGCTTCGCTTCTCCATACTATGCTTTGCTTTTCCTGCGCTCTTCTCGAGAAAGGTTCGAATAAATTCCAGAATAAATTAAATTATGATATATGATCACATAAATTAGCAGACAAACTTGGTGTACCTTATTTTTCTTGTTCTGGGTGAGGCTTCGCGGCGCGGGAAGCCTCAGCCTTCCTCTTTCAGCCTCCATCATTATTTATGCACTTCGGCGGCGCAGCAACTCAAGGCGCGAAGCAATAAATCTGGGTAATGTGCAATGAATAAGATAAAGCATCAAGCGATCAATAAAAAATGAACACCGAAATACACCACTCATGGCGTGCTTTTTGATAGTTGATGATTCGGCACATTAGGGTAATTAGCTCAGTTGGTAGAGTGCCTCGTTTACACCGAGAGAGTCAGCGGTTCAAGTCCGTTATTACCCAAGGGTTTCTATTATACGTAATGATGAATTGAACCTAGCGCATGGATAAGCATTTACTAAATCAATGGATGGTGGTACAACTTCGAAAAGAAAAATCTTTTGATTATTTTAGCTTAAAAAAAAAGGTCACAAAACACATTCTTCAATCAATGTGACCAAATAATGTTAATGCTCAATTAGGTGAGTTTGAGAAAAAAGATATAGCAAGCAAACGGGAGGTCGTTGGCATCTTCACAGTTCGAAACGAAGGACTCGGCGGCGGCTGTGTAACAAAGCTAGCTGAAACAATAGCAAGCGAAGCTACTGGCAAAGCTTTAGGCAAAGCTTAATCGAAGCTTTCTCGAAGCTGACTAGTCTTATTTTTTTTTCGGAAGCTCAAACTTTGCTTTGAAGCTAAAGCGAAGCTTTAGCGAAGCTATAACGAAGTTTGTAATAAGCCAGTGAGGCTAAAGCTTTGTTGTAACGAAGCCTATAAGTTAGTGAAGCTAAAGCGAAGCTTTAAAGCTTTAACGAAGCTGAATAGCTAGTTTTTTTGCTGTAGCTTTGCCAGAGAAAGCTTAAGCGCGAAGCAAGCTATCTTTGCGGTTGCTTCTTTGTTGTTGCTTTGCTTTAGCAGCGTTGCTTTTTTAACGAACCTGATTAGCTAAAGCTAAAGCTTCGCTAAAATGAAGCTTGAACGAAGATATTAGCAAAAAAATAATAGTTAAGCGAAGCTTAAGCTTCGCAAGCCAGTGAAGCAGCAGCATCAAAGCTTACAACAAGCCAGTAAAGCTACAGCATCGCTTAAGCTTTGCTGGCACGAAGCCTATATAAGCCGGCCGTTTAAACTTAATAATATCGCTGTAACGAATATAAGCCAGTGTTGCTTAAGCATCGCTTAAGCTTTGCTTGAACGAAGCCTATGAATTTAAGCTTAAGCAAAATAAGCATAAGCGAAGCAGGCCTTAATAGTCACGGTGAAGTACTCAGCTTAAAAAAATCTGAAATACAAAAAACTCTTTCTAAGGCGGTTGAAATGCATAATTTGGCGCGAAAAAAAAATTGATTATAGGAGGTTTTTTGTTTGTATGCATTATTTGTGGTGTATCCTTCTTTATTTGCTTATAAACAGCTTGTATTACATCGTCAATCTGTTTTTCATGTTTCAAGGTCTATTGTATTGTTCGGTGGGTTTAACATGTTTGTGCCCAACAATAGCTCTAATTTGTTTAATTATGGGTCGAAGCTGACTAGCCATTAAAGCTTAAAAGCTAAACTTAAGCGAAATGAAAAGCAAAACCTTCTTATTATTAGGGCTATCCAAACCTCGCAAAGCAGGAATTTAAGCTACCGCCCGCCAAGCAGCAGGTCGCGCGAAGAGCTCGCCCTTGGCAGCTCCGCAATAAGCAATGGACTAAGCTGCTGTAGCATAACCAACTGTTGTAGACATAATAGCCAGCGAAGTTACAGGCAAAGCTTGATCGGAGCTATCATAGCTAAAATTTAGCGAAGCTATCCAAGCTAAACAGCGAATCTTTAGCGAGGCAAGCCAGCGAGGTTCGAAGAAAGCCCTTTCTTTCATAAGCTAGCTGCCAGCAAAGCTGTAGCGAAGGCCTGTGAAGCTTACTAGCCCTTTCTAAGCTGCCAGCCGCAAAGCTGCTGTAGCAAAGCTGCCCGCGAAGCAACGCAAAGCTTAAAAAGAGCGAACCAAGCGAAGCTTTAGCCAAGCAATTTGCTGAGCTTGAGCAAAGCTGGCCCTGCCAAAGCAACGGGTTCCGCTCTCTCACCCGATTGAGCCTTGACTACCGGACGTAGACCTGCGGCTATGGGATAAGCTTTCACACTTGAGCTGAGCCAGGAAGAACTGAAGAAGCGCCATTTCCTTCTTCATACTGCGCTTGTTCACCACCAGGATAAAAATCTATGCTACCCTCGAATTTGGAAATGAACTTACAAGGTATGACTGCGGCGCCGGCGTGTCGGCCAAGGTTCGAAGAAAGGACTGCGCGCTGGTTATTGAAGGTTCGAAGAAAGCTCTGCTGATAACATGGCACGCGTGCCGCTCTAAGCCAGAATACCAAAAGCCATAAGCTTTACGCCGGAAGCTTTCGGCACTCCGAAGGGTGCCGGCCCAAAGCTGCATGTAATAATTTGGCACGGTTCTGCTGCATGCCGGAGCAAAATACAAACGGAAATCGGCACGCGGAAGCGTGCCGGAGCGAGAAGGGAAAGCTTAAATTTCGCCCCTCAATCTTGGTTATAAAGAAACAAGGGTAATTCTGTGTACAAAACAAAAGTAAAATTAACATGTACTTAGATTAAATAATAACATACATTTCGAAATAAATGGTATTACACGTTTATGTTTAGACTCGATGCGAAGTTTCGCCTGAAGGTAATGTATGTTTTTTAAATCAATACGTTTGGTCAAATATAATACCAGTTCATGTTCTTGCTTAGCAATTTAGTAAGGAACAATGTATTAAAATATGCAAAGAGAAAGTAATAATGGTATTGGCAGTTTGCACATTAGTTAGTTTTTACATTATGGGTATAACAAAAGTTTTTACTCCAATATGTTCGAGCGTATAAAGGCTTGGATAGTTTGGTGGGCCGTGAATAACCGACCATATTTAATTGTAATTCATCCAGGGGTAAAGGTTGCTGCAAATGTATTATTACCAATAGTAGTTGTAACATCGGCTGATAAAGAAAGCTATGGGGTTTGCACCATCATACAAGAACCCAGCGCGAACCACTATGTTGATACAGTACAAAGGTTCGAAGAAAGCCACCCAAAGTATAAACGTAATTGGAGATATAAGCGTGAAGGTGGTATTTTTAGTGTTGCAAGTGGAATTGTTGATAGATCGTTTGGTATAACGAGATAGTAAAGTAGATTGAGACCAGAGCTGGAGAAACACCCGCCCGCGGAGCCAAAAGAATAAACCCCTTTGGCACCCAAAGGCGCAGGTGCGGACCCAATTAATTAAAGTCCAAAGTGGCCCTTTTTTTTTTGCAGCCAGCCTTTCGGGACTGCCACGTCTGCTGCTTATGGAAAGGACACAAGCTGCCTAGGCTGCCACCACTCGGGGCGTTACGCGCTACTAAAAACTGCCTAACCTTTTGGGAGTGGGTGGCAGCCCTGCCACAATTCGATCCGAAGGGCTACGCGCCAAATAGTTAGGGGGGAGTAATATTACGGGGCTGCCACGGGAAGGCGGCCTAGGTCCTTATTATTTATGGCGGGTTTTCGGTTATTATTTCGGGGGGTGTTTCCTGGTTATGGTGGGTGTTTTTCGGGTGTTTTTCTTGGTTTTTTCTTTTTTTTCGCAATAAGCATGTGATTGACGCGTTTATCACGTATGTGAAGAAATTGGTTTATAACTTTTTGAGCCTTTTGTTCCTCCGTTAAGCTACTATGGTTATAATAGTGCCCCGTAGTGCAAGAAAAAAATGTCACGATGTCTCACCACAGATCTAACCCTGATAGTTTGGGTTCGTTTTCCACGAGATCGGTAATTAGGTAAATCTTGAAGCTATGTGTACGGAGGTGCTTGCCTGTGATTTGAAGTAACTATAGTAAATAATTGTTCAGTTGTTTGTTTAGCTTTTCTCGATAAATAGGCTTTGAAATCGAAAAATAGGCTTTGAAATTGCGAGAAGAAGAAAACGCTGTTTTCCTGGTCTCTGTCAAAGAGGCTTTCACTAAGAGGTTGTTTTTGTTTTGCTGTATTGAAGTCCTGTGCTCTCTGCAGTAAAAGTGATTGTCCTCCTTTTTTGCCCATATGAAAGTATGCCTCGGTTGGTAAAACCAACTAAGATCCTCGAGCCTTTCTCCTTTTTTTATTACGAGTGGTTTGTGTCTTACCTTCATGGAGTAGTTCTTCTACATACTTAACCGTGAGTTTCATTAAAAGATTTGAGCATTTCCTGTCAAATAAAGTGAAGTGAGAGCAATCCTATTTCGTGCTGCAAAGTTTCCTTAACAAAATCCATTAGTATTTGTAATTCGTAGGGGAGGGGTTAGTGATAGGTATAGTACAGTCCGAACTTTCAGATGGTCATGGGATGTGTTGTGGACGCTTTTTAAAGGCGCCCAGGTTACGCGCAAAGAGCAAGCTCCACTTGCATAATAGCAAGTAGAGGCCAAAGGGCTTCGCTAAAAAAAATACCATCCATACTTGATTATGCCATTACTACGTCAAGGCCCCCAAAGGCAAGGCCACGCACGGGTTTACTAATCCTCCTAGGCTTCTTTCTTTTCTTAGGCGCAAAGCGGGGAGCCCGCAGGTGCGGGCCCGCCACTCGTGTTTTGGCTTCAGGCCACTCTCTCATTTCCGAAGGCCTCGTTCAAGCTTTCGGGGAGTTTTTACCTTCGGATCTTTTCCACTCTACTGGCGTAGCCCGTAGAGTGGAAAAATCCCAATAAATAATCGTAAATAATTCATGACGTTTGGGAAAATAGCTTAGTTGGTTAGAGTGCTGGTCTGTCACGCCAGAAGTCGCGGGTTCAAATCCCGTTTTTCCCGGTTAAACTTGAATGCAATTTTATACAAGCTTAGTTTTTGGTAAAACCAGTTATGTACTGACCGCTTCTTTTTTCGTCAATTTAGTAATTACAATTGCCGAAAGAGAAACCCGGTTACTGGCGTTCGCCGAAGCCAATAAAAAAAAAGCTTATCTAAGCTTTTTTATTTTTCAAGCTTTACATACGAGCTCCGCTCTTACCCACTGCATCCTCCGCTCGTATGTAAAGCTAAGGGAAGCAGCTTTATTTGGCACAGTGATCCCGGAGAGGGAAGCGCGTAGCGATAAAAATATCAATTGTGGGGACAGCTCAAGAAGCGAAGAAAGCCCATCCGTAGAGGGGATAGGGTCTTTTTTTGATCTACACCGAAAGGTGGAAGAACTCCCCACTTGGCTGGCCGGGGTTACTTGTACTAGATCTCTCTCGAAACTTAAATAAGAAAAGATGGAAACAATGACTTAGCACAATAAAAAAATGTGGCGGTTTTTGTCACTGTCCCAGGTTCTCAATGATGGGGATATGGTGGTGGCTACATTGGTTTTCGGCAGCTTCTCAGTCGGGGCTCTGGCTGTACGCCGTGTAACTACGAACTATAATTCGGCAAACCCCGGGGAGGAAAGCTATTAGCGAGTTATAATAAAATATATGAAATTTGCATGCACCTCGCGGCCTTTCTTCGCTATCTCAGAAAGACAAGACTAAAGTTTTGTGAAACGCGTATGGCCTGGCAAAACCCGTTGTTCTTCACGGATGGGCGGAATACTCCCTTTATCACCGTTTTATCTAAGGTTTTTGTAGATTTGCCACATTACCTCGTGAATATGGACTAGGCTTTGTCGTATCCGGCAGGGCGCGAAGCGTGGATATGGCAAGATAATGTTATCATTACTTTCCTGGAAAAACCGGATCTTGCGGTAATATAGCAGTTCAGTTCCCTGGTACATCCGACCATGAGAACCTAATTTCCCTCCAGGCGACCCAGGTTAAAAAAAGCGTAGGCTGAGAAAAGTTGTGGTGTGGTAGGCCACTTAACCGTTACACTTAACTCGCCACGGAAGTGTGACAGCTTCCACAAGTTCTAGTAGCCAATGAGTTAAACAAAACTTATGCTGGGGGTTTACATGTTGGACAACAGCTTGAGCCATATGCGAGGATCGGAGATCGCGCGTACGGTTCTAACTAAAAGGGGGATAGCTTGGGAAGGCCTACCCATCCCCGACAAATACAACAATATTGTATCATGAGTTCAAATACCATTTCCTCCTCCGGGGACGTAGTTCAATCGGTAGAGCGCATGTTTTGCAAGCATGAAGCTGTCGGTTCAAATCCGATCGTCTCCAAATGAAATAGTCACGAAAGTAAACACTTGTGTTACAATCTCTAGCTCCATTTCATTCCAATCTAAGTGGTCTTATTCTGCGCCCTTCGTGAGGAAGCATTATTATTTCCGCTATCCCTTCAAGAATACGACTGAGACAAAGTATTGGTCTGTGCACCTCTTTGATTACTTTTTTTTCTGCCTTTTCGGGTAGGGTTTAATAATAATTTTACCGCCAAATTTCAATTTGTGCAAACCATTCGATGGCTTCCTGATTCAAACATCAATCTTTCTATAGGTATAGATGGTATCCTTCCCTCCTTTGTGGTCTTGACCATGATGTTTCTCATTCTTATTTGCATTTGAGTAGGTTGGTCCAGCAGTCTCAAGAGTTATGAAGAAGAATATGCAATAGCATTTTCAATTCGTGAATCCATCATGATTGCTGTTTTTTGGCAGGCAGGATTTTCACCTTTTCTTCAGGTTTTTCCTGAACTTGAAAGCCCACTGCAGCAGACTATTCATCGCGGGCAGAAACGCCACAGGACGGTATAACAGCGTATCATCGCCGCTCGGCCATCAACTAAAAGCTGGAGGGCGCATCGGGCTGCAAGTCCTCTCCACCAAGCAATGGAAGAAGATAAAAGCCTCGTTCGTAAACGACGCTGGCAAAAAAAAGCTCGTCCTTCGGACTTACACTTGATCTTCCTGGCTAGTGTTATCTTGGTGGTGTTCAGTGCAGAGGGGTTCGCGAACGGGATCTGTTGTGGTCTCTTCGAAGTAGGGCTCTGAAGCCCCGAAAGTGCTTCCCTTTCTTATTATGAGAAATAACCAAGATATTACCGAACGAGTTTCGGACTAGCTTGCGCACGCGGTACATCTAAATCCGGCGGTTGTCACAACCCCTGATTGCACTCCCCACAGATGATAACGCTCCTGGAAAATCGTAATGAGGCCCCAGATAATAAGCTAGCTTCTTCGCATCCAACGCTTGGCGTTTTATCTTCTGAGAACGCCCAAAAGGCTCTCCAAACGCTTGGCGTTTCCCTTGACGAAAGCCGAAAGAAAACGCCGCCGCCGGAGCTTGATGGCTCAAGGTTGTCGCAACATCTGCAGTACAGGAGACCTTTCGCAACGAGATAACCAAACAAGCAGCAGAGAAAACAAGAATTTTATCTGAGGCCGCCTTTCTTCGAACCTTGCCGCTAACGCTCGAGAGGCGGGCTACGTGGGTGAGAAGAGCCTTGATTTTCTTCGGTGAGGAGTTCCCGGAACCTTTGGAGTAGTCAACAGGCGTCTCGATCTCACTGCTTCGCCCTCCAATTCGATCAAACTTCTTCTCTTTTTATCCCGACTCCTCCTCCTAATCTTTCATTTTCTTCACTGCTGAGGGAGCATCCGATGAAGACAACCAAGCATTCAGCGACTCATCAAGCCCAGTTTTTTTCGGGCATCTTGCCTAATCGGCTTAGGCGTTTTCGGGAAAGCAGTAACTCCCCCTTCTCTCGGAGGCTTTCCCATGCTATCTTTGAGAGGTTGGCCTTTGGCCTGCTGATTTTACGATGCCAAGGGCAGACACCCTAAAGTAATTATCCTATATGACTTTAGCCAATTCATCAGCAGCTATCTCGAGACGGAGCCGTATGATGCGAGAGTACCACGTACGGTTCTCTGAGGAGGGAGTGGGTACCCTTTCCCTGACCCACCGGGGGAGATAAAGCGGAGGGCCCATCCCTTACTCTCCCATTATTATAGGGATATGGGGTTCTAGACAGAGATAAATACAAGCAGCGTGTCCTCACGCTCCTCACTGCAACGACACCTCCGAGTATGAAACTCCTCCAACTGCTAGCACTTGGAGACAGAAAAGTTCATATTTATGGACGGAGAAAGATGTCAAAAGCAAAAAAAAGAGCGCAACAAGCGCTTCTTTGGCTACCTGGATCCTCTTTTTATTATTCCTGAGCAGCGCAGGCTTTATTTTTTAAATAAGAAGGCACAAGGCAAGTAGTGTGCCGCGTAGGTGTGCAGTTATGCTGGGGCTCTCGGGCCGCGGGCCCCAAAAATTGGAGAGAGTGCGGAAATAATAAAGGCACCCCAAAACCCGGCCCGGTGCCTCAACCTTAGTCATACGTGAAACAACCGATCCCGTTCCGACCTCGAGATGTCAAATTGTCTTACGCCATATGTACTGAAAGATTTCGGGGAACATGGTTGTCGGGCACTACCCAATTAATTATTAAGGCAGTCACTCACTGAGGTAGTTTTTTATTATTTGTTCTATACCACAGTTTAGTGGTTTTCTATCACATTATATAGTGTTCTATTTTATGGACTTAGTGGTTTCCTCTCATATATAGTGTTATATTTTATGGACTTCGCACCGTTTTTTTTATTCTTTAGAATACAACAGGGGGAACTTGGTTAGTACACAGACCTGCTTCCCCTCTTTTATTCCCCTCCGTTGGGTAAGTACATCAACTAACTTACCCACCCTCCCTCGTTCCTTTTTCATCGGTAGGTGAGTTAGTACAAACTACTAACTCACTTATCTACCGATGAAAAAGGGCTCCGCATTTGGTAAGGCCTCTCCCTCAGGTAAGGTAAGAAGTACGGTGTTAATTACCTACTCTCCTCAAGAAACTAACCTCAAGAAAAAGTAAAGACAAAGATCGGCGGCTGTGTACTTTCAGAGCTATACACTAGTAATTCCTTATTTATGTTATTATGCCAACTCTGACTTATAGTTCTATGGTTTAAAATATCAATATCCAGTAAGTAAAAAAAACAGCCTGTCAGAGCGGCCCGCTCCGAGCGAAAGGACTCCTGTACCTATTACATCGTATTGGGGAACGAATAGTACAAGCCCTTGTTTAGCAGTTGCGAGTAAGCTTGGCCCCTTCGGTAAATCCGTTAGTCGTGTCCCATGGGGCCGAGCGAGAGGAGCAGGTAAGCCTTTTTCTCCGTTTTTGTTGGGGGGCTTGGGTCGGGCCCCCTCTATACAATAATGCGGATAGTATCCAGTAATCTTATAAGCACCGCCCGCCCTCTATATCCGGCGTACGAGTCATGGTGCCGTCGCAATGGGTACCGGCCCATTTCGCGCAAGCGGTTTGCAACGGACCTGGTCCGTGGAGCGGGTCTTTTTTATTCCTTTTCGTTTCGAAATAGCACCGAGCTCGAGATGTTTATATAAAAGGTACCAAGCTAAGAGAGATAAATTTTCGAGCCCGGCTCTTGTTTCGGGGCCCCATTTATATGATATTTCAGGACTCGTTTACAAGTCAACTGGAGTTAACGCACTCATACTGGTCTTAATAAACCAGACCATATGCCCTAGCTAGGAAAAAACAGCCTGTCGATAGTCGTGCACCTAAAATCTATGGGTTTGTGAAAGACGTCTCAAACACCTATGGGCCGGTAAGTAACACAAGATGTGTAAAATTACTTGCGTCCCAAAAGAACATGTCTTGCGTCTTTAAATAACATGTTATTATATTATATTCTTGACACTAAACCCGGAAGTAGGAATTACTAAGGCTAGAAAAACTATGTTGCTCTCCCAACTATTGCAGTGTGGGTAAGCGTCGTTCCCTCACATACGTTGTCATGGTTCCATATAAGAAACGTGGCCTCCTTTAGGTGAGGGTTCTAAGCTCCCCAAACGAAAGATACTTTAAAGATAAAAAGGAACTAACTATGAAAAACATTTATTATAAACTTTTTACGTGAATTCGCATGAATAAATTGGCCTATGAACGCCTAAAATCCAAACCAGACAACGTGACACCGGGCGTCAACTCATAAACCCGGGTAGCAGCGGCCCGTACGGATTTTATTTGAAACATGTGGAGAGGGGCCTAAGAGATAAATCCTGGCTTGGCAAAGCCCTGCCCCCCTTTCAATTCAAGCCATCCCCGGAGAACTCATTCCTAAACCAAACGGATATCTTCGGCCGCTAGGTATACCATCCCGAGCGAGGCATAATGTGTTGCAAGAGACTATCCACCACGTGATATTAGAACCTATATTCGAGCCAATATTTAAGCTTTTTTTTCCCAGGATTTGGACCAGGTAGATTATGTCACACAACACTACGAAAGATCAGACTAACCTGAAAGAAGTTTACTTGGGTTATAGAAAAATACCTCCATAGACTTATCTGGGAAAATAGTACATGCAGGCTACGTAAGCCAGGGCAAGAGAAAACCTAACTCTCTCGAAGGAGTGCCTGCACACGGAGTTATCTCACCCTTGCTCCCCAACATCTACCTACATCCACTAGACAAATTTTGTGAGGAACTCACAAACCAATATTAGAAAAGGGTGGACATGTAAAAACCCCGCATACACACAGGTAGTCTGTAGATACACGCGCCTCTTTTCCGCAAAAGAAAAGGCCAGACTGCCACCTTATCTAAACCAAACAGAGCGTGGTCCGCCTCCACAGATCAGGGCCCAACTGAAATGGGCTAGAAAATGAATGATGACACTACAGTCCACCATTCCAGGTAGTAATGCGAATCGGGCCCATGGCCCCATTGCTCGTAAGGCAAGTAATGAATGAAATTGGGTCCTCGTCGGGCGGGATCCCCGCTCTTAAAATTGATCAAAAAGTACTTATTCTGTACTTTTCGATGCAAGAATAAGTACCATAGTAACGTAGAATCGGTACCTATAATCATAAGAAAATTTTCATGTGTGTGGGCTATTATATATGGGTTACTGTTGGCACTCGATAAATGGGTTATTGTTGGCAGTATATAGATTGGTTATTGTTGGCGGTCGAAAGAATTAAAAGTATCTTGTTACCATTTACAGAATTCTGCACAACCCGCAAATACCACTAAGATGCAGGTTATTTTTTTCAAACTGAAAGGGGTTGTTTATCGTGAATGTTCCGCCGGAGTGGAAGGCCCGATGGCCCATTCAATCCTGGTGGAAGTCAAGATTCACAACCTCCAATTACGCAGACGACTATTGGAATTGGATTGTAGGGTTGTTTGGCCTTAAGCTTGTAGCACTCCAGATAAAGAACGAAATCTCTCAATGAGGTATCGTCTGAAACTAGATCTCAGCATAGAAAAGACCAAAATCACCCAGAAAAGTCGCAATACTGCACTATTTTTCGAAACACTCGTTCAATCAGCTTCCCGTAACCGTTGCCAAATGGGTCAAAGCCAGAGGGGACAGCTGGAAGATAGGTCCTTCCGGGGTATTGCATTTGAATGCCCCCATGCCACGAATCATTGCGCGCCTCGGTGAAAGAGGTGTATGTTCCGGGAAACCAAAAGCAGTAACCAAATAAATCTCTCTGAAACATTAATAGATTATCCGTAACTATCAAGCCTTGAGGTCCGGCTACCTAAACTACTATTTGTTCGTAGACAACTTCCACAGTCTCTATCAAATCTCTTACATACTAAGGTACTCTTTGAAGCAACTTTGGCTCGAAAACTCAAAAAGTCTGACCAAAGTCTTGAAAAAGTTCGGCCGAAACATGAGAATCCGAAATGCTAAGGGAGAGATATGAGAACTGAATTCCCCCCAATCATGGAATCGGAACCCCTCCCATCATTTCGCGCTCATCGAACAAGAATCGCCAGATCCTTCAAGATTTTTTTTGCAATACCAGATTCGAATCCACTCGACACTAGAAAGCCCCTGTATTATCTGCGGCTTTCCGGACAAGATGGAAATGCACCATGTAAAACACCTAAGTCGATCGAAAGTCAAAGTATTTAAAAAACTAAGACTCCAACTCAACCGTAAGCAGATACCAGTCACAAATGCCACGTAAAGATTCACCGGGGGGAATAGTTTGTGGATAATTGCCGGTAAACTCACTCAACATTTCTTTCATAAATAAAAGAAGAACTAGCAAGCGACAGGGATAACCGTAGGCCGGAAAACTTGCACATACGGTTTGGGGGAGGTGCTTGTCCCTCCCCAGTAAGATGGGTACCGACCCTACACGAGAAACAAAAGAAAGCAGCTCTGGCGGAGGAACAACAGTCCCAAGAGCATATGAGGAATGAAGAGCTACAGTCCTAAGAGCTGCTTCTCAATAAAGAGGAACCACAGTTTCTCAATAAAGAGGAACCACAGTCCCAGGAGCGTCTAAGGAAATAAGAGCCACAGTCCCAAGAACGTATTCGTCAAAGAGAACTGGATATGCAGGAGGTTGAATGGTGGAAAAAAATAGTTTAAACTGTGAACGCAGATAATGCAGCGGCACGTCAAGAATGAGGAGAATGCATAGCAGACTTGATAAGAAGTCCGAAGACGGCGGCTGAACAAGCATGGTATGATGCTTGTGTGGAGAACGCACGACGTACAGCGAAGAACAAGAAAATAATCAACCATCAATACACATTTTGTGGAAAAGAATTTACCAAATTGCGAAGAACACCAGAAAGGGCTACAACCAATATTCCACAATTCCGAAACTTCGACTGAGACAAAGTCTGGCACTACTTTGACTGCTATCTCCACGAAGTATGGTACCAAGGTCTTGGAACTTCGGAGATCGAGTATGGTACTAAGGATACTGCTGGCACCTATACGACGGCACCACGGACAATACAACGGGATCCACACTACAGAAGTCCGGCTCCGCTTAAACAACGGTAATACCGTAGCTTTAACAACTGATATCACGCCTTTTAAAGTTGCACCTTCGGCTTTCGAAGAAAGTGCTTTGAGTGTTTTATTTTGCAAGCTTGGCAATTATGTTTTGTAATGGTACACTCCGGCCACATAAGTATATTGATTATGAACCACTCCAGATATCAGAGGATGAGGTTGCGCAAACCTTGCCCGATACCTCCTCGAGCGGCCGTACTCACAGACGTGCTCGTCCATATGAACCTCCTTGGCCGGTCCCTTCTTGAATGGCGGCGGGGTGTTGGGAGGAAAAGTGTGCAGGCAGGAAAGTTATAATTATTCGAACCTTGTGTTACTGGTGCCTTTTGATATGTCTTAGTGTTGGTGTCCATGTGTAATTTCAGGATTTCGGTAGAATGAGTTTGTGTGCCGGTGCTTTTGATTGTATAATTGCCAATGGATGGAGGGATTGGTTACACTAATTCAGAAAAATGAATGAATGAATTGAGTAGGTTCGAATCCTTGGTGGCCCACCCAGAGGGCTTTGGCCCCGAAGGAAGGGGTGAAGGGGGACCGCCGCCGCAAAGGGGACCGGTTAACCTTCACCCGCCTTTATCGCGAAAGGGGTTTTATTCGAACCTTCATCCACCCGCGAAGGGGTTTTATTCGAACCTTCATCCACCTACCCCCTCGGTTAACCCTCATCAACCTACTCCTACCGGAGGAATAAAAAGAAGAATTAACGTGATGAGTGCCGTGTTAAAGATACTATTGGAGAAGCGGCCTAATACAATCTTTGCAAGTAGGTTTTTCTTACCATTGATTGGTCTCGTTTTTTAGATTTCGGAGGTATTTTTAGTTTCTGCTGTTATATTTACAGTTGCTATCCTTGCCATAGTTATCATCTATGTAGCGTTTTGCTTTGCAATTTCCAGGTTTTCAGCTTCATGTCCTTTATTATTACTCGAATGTGGTAAGCCTGACCTTTATGACCTTGCCTATGTGGGGACTTAAATGTTCTTTCTACCGAATATGAAAGGTTTTCAGTCTCTTATGGTTCCCCATACGTCTCTATTTTTTTTTTTTACGGCTGCCTTGGGATTAGCCGTTGCAGGCGTTGCTACATCGATTATATAGAATGAGTTTCATGGTTCATCGCAACCTTTAGGGTAGTAATATAGTTATGAATACAGCCGATGAGAACATCCACGAGTAAAGGTAGTGGGGATAGTTAGGCTCGAAGAAAGCAAGTGGGGGACAGTTTTAAAGTGCTGGAAATCTTTCTGTATTCCATCGGGTTACTTCCAATTCGGTCGGCTTTAACCCGATTATTGAAGGCAGAGTTGGAATTTTTATTATGTGGGTGCTATTTGCGCGCGGCCTTCGGCCCTTTGCTCTTGGGGGATCTATACCTTGACAAAAAGTGACGGGTATTAATTATTAGTGGTAACACGTCGTATGAGCTCACGTTCCTGGCAATAATTTTATCTAAAATGATGATTGTAGAACATATTTATTACCAATCAGTAATTCGAAAAACCATTGTCGGTATTTGTTTGGGTTACTTTTTTGGATTGGCTTTTGTAGCGGATAACGGTATCCTCGTGGATTTGAGTTTTCGCTGTTTCTTTCCAGGGTAATGGTCTATTTCAAATGACGCAAAATTATCAACAAGCCGGAAGACGGGGTATTTTTTTTACGGCAGTCCTGGAGGGCGATAGTGTAACACCAACCTGGGAGGGAAAATAGAGGACAACTTTATCCAGGCACTGGCTCATCACGAACGGGTGGTAATTTAGTTGACACCCACAACTCACCATTATCCTTCATGGTCTCAAGTGGTGTTTGATGGAGAACGCTTAGCGTTCTCCATCAAGCAAGCCTCACCTTTTTCGTCGCATCCTCGCGAGTGGAGGTGCAAAACTCCCTCCATTGAAAAACCTCCTAAGACCCCTATTACGTCTACTACGCCAACAACTTATATATTTCCTACGTCCACACATAAAATACCAATTATTCCTCCAGAACATGGTGGGGTATGTTGGTCGGGGTGCTGACTGTTTTTTTGGTGACAATAAAAAGATTACTACGATCGGAAACTCAAGTAAGTGGTGGTAGGGATCATGAAGGAAAATAAACACTGAGCGTACAGAGCAAATAAGTGATAAGCGTGTACTGGAGGCAAATCCAAGATATCATGAAGCAAGCGAAAGAGTACGAGCTTGGAGTGGTAGCGCATCGAGATCAACTGATCGATAATTTTCCGGAGCCTACCAAAGAACAACGTCGAGTAATTGCTGAAGCTGGGGGGGGGGGGTGGCTCCGCTCCGCTTGTGTTGTTGACTTGGAAATCTTTCCCCCGTTCACCGATGTAAGCTACACAAGTGTTCTCCGAACCGTGCTGGATAGTCACCCATCACACGGCTCTCTAACTAAACTTTGTTCGGATCTTTTATCAACCCCAATGTTAGCTCATCCCCTCCATTTCGAGCGCTTGGGTCCCAGGGAGGTGACGTTGCATGCGTCGAATAAGACTGGTCAAATTGACAGGGAATATAGTTGACAAGTGCATAGGCTCTATGACTTTTGCTAGGGTGGTAAGCCGCCAGCCGCCCACGTGCCCTGCCCTCTCTTACCTTTGCTACACGGCTTCTTAATCGGCATATTGGACTTGTTTTGTTAGAATGTAGTTGTGTCTCCTGTACTTGGTGATATGGATAATATACTCTACAATGACTTCTACCTGTGAAATGAATTAGATCGAGGGCATGCCCTGGGGCAGGCGAGCCTAATCGCAACTTTTGATAAAAACGCTAGACATGGAGCAAGACAGCGTACGTTCGCACGCATCCCCATCAACAGAATTAACCCGGTGTCATACTTACTTAAACGAATCTAACCATGATCCATACATTGGTGCAGTACACTTGTGTGAGCATAAAATAGCTTTTGCACCCGCGTGCACGCTTACTAACCCAGCAAAAAAAAGCTCGAAGCTCCAGTCTCATTAATTTTTTCTTTCTAATAGCTCTGAACATTGGCGAAAAAAAATAACAAAATTTAGCGCGTGCCGCTTGGACGCGCGAGAGCAAAATCACAATTACTATTTCAGCTCCAAAACAGCTAAACATTCTCTACATTTCATTCACACTTTCCCTACTGCTTCCCCACGATAAAATAATGGGAGCAGAATAGCTCTGAGCATAGAAAAAAATTGGAAGTACTAGAAATTGAACCTAGTTACGAATGTCGAACCGTGGCCCACTATTTGCTTTCGTATCGACCTATTATATGGTCAATACGCTTATTCAATCATTTACAAAGGAAAGTTCTCACCTACTATACTAGAAGAATGTTTCTCAAAACCAAACTATTGGAATAGGGACCATATGATCTTCTCAACCGAAGGAACAAGATAGACTTTCTCTTTCGGGGGCACTTGATTTCTCTAGAAGGATCCGCTGGTAGGTGCTGCTATGTTTGCTGCCTTAGGTAGTGAAGCGTCCTGCTGACTGCTGGTAGCTTGCAGCGAAGCGGTTATCGAATAACTAAAAATATCTCAAAAAAAGAAAAAAGATATTTTTGACTAATTTTTTCAACAAAAAAGAGATTCTCGAAGATATTTTATCTAGTGGAGAAGAGAAGGTCTAAAAGGTATTTCCGGAACGGAGGTATAGCCCGGAATTTGTGTAATTTCCTCCGGCCTCATTTCCTCCAGCCGAGTCATTTCCTCCGGAACCGGCCTTTCTTCGTAGCCCTCGTATTCCTTCCATTTCCTCCGGTAAAATACCTTCAGCCTCTGAAATATTTTACAGCTTTCGCCGCACCGAGGATAAAGTATCTGGTCTGCCGCCTCCGGAGAATACAAGTTGTCCGGAACGAAAGCTTTTTGTTCTGTAGGTTCCTCCGTCCGAAATTGCAGAAAGATTAGTTTTTCAAAGTGGCTAGGAGGTTTTCAACCTCAAACTATCGCCTCTTAATCACACTAAGCAAACAATCAAATTCAGGCTTTCTCAAGGTCCATTTTTTGGCGATGTGTTAGGTGTTTTTCGCGGTAACTAATATCACATCTCATGCCTTCGATACAGTTTGTTATTTGGTGGAGTTCCTCCAAATCGTTCAAATTATCCAAGCCATGCCTTGTTTCTTTAATTCTAGCCAAAAGCTTATTTTGTTTCTTTTCAATCATGCTTGTTTGCATCTCCGATCCTTCACCGATTGATCGTTTTCCAGTCACATTATCCATTTAGGCACAAGAATCCTATGTGCTTCCTGGACTCCATTGTCCATCTAGGTAATATTAAATTCTGTGTTTTGGCCAAGAATTTTACTTTGCTCCTTCTTCGATAAGCTTCCTCTATAATTAAATAATATTGACCAATCCGGAGGACCAGTCCTAAACCGCACGTAGCTATCCCCTAGGTAAATTGAGAGGAAGTTACTATCGGAAGAGGGATTTGAACCCCCGGTGTGCGAATTATGATCCCGCTGTTTTAACCAACTAAACTATTCCGACAAAATGAAGATTCCGCTGTTCCACTAATCTGCCGTTTTCTGGGTGTTGGGTGATAATTCGCTTTATGCCCTGCGCTCTTCACTCTTTACGCTATGGTGGCATAGCAGCCCTAACTAACACACGCGTGCCGCCGCGGCGGTCAGCATTATTTATCAAACCTGAAAATGTAGGCGGCTTGATCGAAGTCCTGGCCTCCGGCAAGTTGAGCTCTTTCTTAGCCTTCGTAGTACTTTTTTTTTGTAATTATGCTTGTGAATAATGCCACTACGTAGTAATGATGGCATTAGAAAGCTCAGTCGCGGTTACATGACTAAGGCACGAGGCGCTCGCCATCCTCCCATTCCTCTCTAACTTGATGCATAAACGTTTTTCTCGTTCATAATGACGTTTTAGTATTTTTACCATAGAACTGGATCAGGCCCGCAGGTTATGGGGTAGAAAGAAGGTTTTTTTTTGGAGAATGCTTAGTTATCCATGTAGGCACCTAATTAGTGGACTGCCCACCTACCTAAGGGGGGCCGGCCAGTCAAAACAAGGGCTTAGAATAAGTCTTATCTTGTTAGGCGAGCTTGCCTCTACCTCTAGCATAACTGAATAAAGTCAAATTATAAAATTAGAGGAGCTAATATCAAGAAAACACTTTGTTTGGATTTGCTCCGCCCTTTCTTAGTAAAGCCAATAAAGCAGCTTTTTAGAGGTCCGTTGGGCATAAAATGTGAGTTCTATGGAAGAATTGAGATTCTTTGCTCCGTCCTAAACAAAAGTCAGACCTTCGGCCTCTCTTTCCACAGTGTCCCGGGGGTTTTTTAGGTGGCATGACAGGCTGCTGCGTAAAACAAAACTTGTTGGGTAGGAGGCGTGACAAGTGGATAGGCCCCTTCCCTTCAACTTGACATTCGCTTCTTCTTTAGTGTCTTCCTATGGCTAGGTTTGAGTAGGCAGGGTACTATGGGCCCTCTGACTTCTGCCAGGAACTTTGTAAGGCCAGAAATGGTTTGACTTTTTTTCGCTTTCTTGGCGCGTTTTACCAACCAAGCCGAGAAGGCGCAAAAAAAAGGATCTCACCCTAAATTCCTGCGCACGGCTTGTCCAATCCTTTTGACGCCCGGTGTTAAGATGTCGTTGTGTTTCCTGTAACAAATAGAAAGGGCCGGAGGGAGGCGCTAACAAAGAAAAAGGGCCGGAGGCGCTCCGGCCTTTTCGGAGCATGAGATTTGTTAAAAACATATCTCTATCCAAAATTCCATGAAATTCTTAATGAGAAAAGCTACCCTATCCAGACAGAGTCTGAAGGCACTCTTCGGAACTACTAGTGTGGGATGGATCAGCTACTGGATTGTTTACGCCCGGCAGAGCATGGCAATTTGGGTCAGTCAGAGCAGGGCGAGCGAAGTTCTGAAGTTCACCAGCAGAAAAAGAGTCGGGAGTATCCTCTGGCCCAGCTAGGATTTGTTTTCTTCGAACCTCTCCCGTTCCTGGATCTATCGGATGGCTGCTTCATACTGTGAAATACGTCCCATCCAACCGTCGAATTGCCTCACAAATGTAAAAATCGTTCCTAGGTTTTTGATATTTCCAAGGTTGTTTATTTTTCTCAAAGATGAAGCGGCTTTTACTGAAGCAGCGTCTATACCTGCAAAAGTGGGAGATGCCATATTTTCCTCTCATTATGGATTTTCCAGATTCGATGCTTACGGAGTAAAATTTCGCATTTTTGCACCATTCCATTATTTTCCAATTATCTCTCAGGTTAAACCAATCATTCGTTAAGGGCAATTCTCCGTCCTCCTGCTCTTTCCTCAAGATTTTTTATCTTTAGTAGCTCGCTACGTGTAATATCCATATTGTGTAAGTTGTAGGATTTCATGTCAAAGTCTCGGAAGCTCATCGTCAAAATAAAACGGACGAGGCTTTTGGTCTCTCTCCATGTTGGCTGAGTACCATAAGAGGGACGATCCTCTTTGATAACTACTCAAGTTACAACAGAGGTACATTTAATTGCGGCACCAGAAACATTTCGAGGAAAGACCACGAGGGCCAAAACGTGGCCTAATAAAACCGATGTCTTCCGGAGCTTTCTTGTGGGAGTGTTAATGCACTTTTGCCACATATGCGAACCGCACAAAAGTGCATGATGTGCATCATCGATGTGTGATAATTTCCGGGTGCATAAGCATACAAATCTTATGCTCCGGAGTTGTCGCAAAAGTGCATTATCACCGCAAAAAAAAGTGCACTTAATAAACCATAGATGATTTTCGCATGTGTTGTATAATGAAATAGAGGAGTCCAGGGTCTTGAGGGAAGGAAACGATTCTAAAAAAAAACCCAGTTCGATGTTACTAATTACTCTTCATTAATCCTTATTGGAATTTGAGGGGATGAATAGATTTTACTTCCAAACGTTGAGGGCTGGCACTTCGTTACCCTTACCAATTTTGTTCGTAAAGAAGGGGGGGAGTTCGTCAATAACAAAGGACTGGCCCACTTTGTGTTACTGGCCTACTTTGTTTTATATGTTGCTTCAACCTCAAGGCTTTTTATTTTCTTAGTCCGCGTAGTCGAGCGCTCAAGATAGGATAAAGAGAGCTGCGGATGCCAAGAAAAAGGGGGGGCCACGGTCGGTCTCATGAAAAAAAATTCCATCCACAGAGGGGAATGATAAAGAAAGGCCAGACGGCTCCAAACTCCGGATGCAAGATTCGAACTTGCGACCCATGGATTAACAGTCCACTGCTCTACCAACTGAGCTAATCCGGAACATATATGGATGTATCATCAACCCGAATCAAGACCTTTGTTTGGGGCAGCAGGGCTTCCCGGGCGGCGATCAGTAGTCCTAAGAATGGCGGATGGAACTTCCTCCTCGGGCAGAGATGGCCCTTGTCAGCAGGAGGCCGCCGGCGATCGAAGCAGCAGGCCACTCGAAGGTGTTGCTGAATCGTAGCCTTGAGGGAGCTTTTGTACAGAAGGGAGAATGATGGCGGCAAGCATTGTGGAGATTTGTCGCAACGGGGCGGAAAGGGCCGGGCTTTGAATGGCACCGGTACGCTCATCTTCCTTGAGGCTTTGAGCCAGTTCCCTGAACGTGGGCAACAAGCACCGCACCGAAGCCACACCGCCTCCGGGTGGAATTTATTCGACTGCGGCAGCGGTTGCTTGTTGAGCGTCGGCAACCCGATCCTTTTTCTCCCTCATTTCAACCTTAGTAGTCATCGCTGCTCCATGACGACACCGTCGGAAAGTCTGGAAAGTCGCTAGTAGCTTTTCACGATCATAATCTACGGTTTCAAAAGTACTCGATCTGGCGCCGTGTTCATCGATGAAGTGCTTGGCAGCACCCTTACCATGGTGTTTTCCCTGGTTATTTTGGAAGCAAGACCTTCGGCCCTTGGCGACGATCATCCTCCTGGCACGCCCAAGGTAACAAAGGTCGATCGACTCAAGGGTGAAGCCAAGTTCATTCTGGATCGGAAGGCCTAACTTGGAATGGCCAGATCTTCTCCTCGACCTTGCGGCGATCAAACTTGGGTGGGGCACTTGATTGAACGGCGCCGCCTTCAGGCCTCCAAGGCGGCGGTTCACCACGACAGTGGCCAGTGCTTCCTCGATGTCCTCCACAATAAGCAAAAGCTTGCCGCTTTCTTTCGGCAACCGCCGCCTGCAAGATGGGCAGCCGCAGTTCGGGGCTGTAAAGTGTTTTATCCGTCAGCAGAGGGTAGGCTTACGGATCGCTTCTCGGGGTTCCGGTTGGGTGGTAGAATAGGCCGACGACGATACCAACCTGTATAAGCAGCTAATGCCTTCGACGACCACTTCCAGTACCGTATTCAGAGCTGGTGCTTCCTGCTTAACGGTGACCATCCCGTCCTTGCCGACCCGGTCCAGGGCGGTGTTATGTCCATAATAGGGGTATAAGTTGGCGGCCGCCCTGCAGGTGGCGACCTGCGCCGCAATTTGATTTGACCAAAGCCCGAAGGCCCCCTTTATCTTCGTGGCTTTATTCAAGGAAAGGCTTTGCAACACGGCTGTTAACAAAAGGCCGGGTCCCCCCCTCGTGGGCCCTCGAACAAGGTATTCTCCCCATCGGAGGCTCGTTTGAATGGGATCGTAAGTCAGGTGTCGCTGGAGAGGGCTGTCAGTGAGTTGCATCTGTAGTATCTTGCCAGGGATCGGTGTGGTGAATGGAAAAACGCTTCTACCCGCTTCCCGGGATGAACCCAAGCCCATTTCGCAGTACCTTGTCAAAACTGCTGAGCAGGACGAGATTGCCTTTCATAAGGTCACCCAAGGTAATTTCACTTGCTCAATCCCGCCGGGCACAGTCCCGGCATCTGAATTATGAAAAAAAATAAAGGGTCTACGCGGATGGCGAGGGGGAGCATCTTGACTGAATGGAATGATTGCGGACCTGCCGAGGACAGTTCCTCTTCATTGCCCGGATTATTGTTGCTGACGCCTTGGGCTTCTTATGATATGGCCCGCGTAATTTGCTGCGCCAGCCGCCCGCCGCCGGTACCCCTTCACTGCGAGCGTGGCCCGCCGCAAAGGCGGTCAGCCCAATGTAAGCAGACCGGGTCAGCCATGCTGCCCGTGACAAACAGTTCGATGCCCCGGTCGGTCGGAGGAGCTTAGTTACCCGCTCCCGACACAAGAGCCACGCTGGCCGATCATCCGCTCTACATCCGCGGCCGCCACCAAGGGCGGAGCTGCCTGGAAATATGCCAGTTCGCCAAGGTTTAAGGGCTGTGGGGGCTTTTGCTGCTAAGTTTGGGGTTGACGGTTTTTTTCTCCGAGCTTTAAATTAGAAAAAGACCTTACGATTTCCTCAAGACATTTCATAAGAATAATCAGAAAAGATATGGATGATCGTCTTTCTTCAATAATATCTGATGCGTACCCCAATTTACCTTTTCATGAGTCCCGATAATTTACAATCTTCTTCTCCAAGCTTATCCACCTGATAGGGTTTATAAGCTTGTAACAACCTATCCAAATTATTTATTTATGCAAAAACTTCCACCACTGGCGGCATTGGGAGTATCCCCACTAGTTGATACTACGTAAACTATCTGTTAAGGGTTGAACGGGTTGGTTTTTTCATCTTACTGATAAAACAAACCAAATTTACCCAATCATAAAAATATTTTAATTTTCACTGAGAAAAAAAAGAAGCTTTCTTCGAACCTTTTTATATCGAGTTTTAACACTTTCCACGCTTAGATTTTGGCGACAAAAACCCTCAGAATTACTTTCCACTTTATTATATTTAAATCTACTCACTCTTTTTACTTTAAACCCGTTCTTTCCCTTAAATTTGTTTTTCATACCCACCTTTACTTATTTAACCCCCCCGCAAAAGATTAATCTAAAGGGAAACCGCCATTACCGTTGTCGTTGTTATCAAAGGTTGAACTTGTTAAAGTTTCGGCTGTACTCTCTGGTAAAACTTTATTAGTACTGCTTAAGCGTTCACTCATGTAACGTGAAATAAGCTGCTCAGGCGTTTGCATAGTGATTTCTCTCCCATCAACTTCGGGAGTGCCTTTTGTCATATAATTTATAAGCCAATTAACCCGATCTACAGTAGTATCCACTGTACTATTTAATAAATAAGAAGATTCCTACTTTATTTTCAACGTTCTCCATTGAAGTACAAATCTTACCTACGGGTTCAACTAAATAGATGCACTTATACCTCCCTCTGAACATCCTTAAGCAGCAATTTTGTAGTTTCTTCTCACTGTTGTTCGCACAGTTTTGAGCTCTTATCTACAGCCTCAACTTAAGATATTATTGCTTTACCTATTGGGGTCTGTTGTTTAACTGCCGAATCCAATAAATTGTTTATATTGTGCTTAAACTCTTCTCTATTTTTCTTACTTTGTAGCTGGTTTAATTCGATTCCAAATATAATTTTCTCATTTCTAAGGAGTTACCCAATTCTAATTAATAAGCATTCGAGAGACAATTCAGGCATTTGGTCCGATCCTAAAGTGTCCGTGATAGAGTAGCCATTAACTGTATAATAAAGCACATGTTCGGACCCATCCACAACCATTTTTCAATGCCAACGAGCCGCAATAAAACCATCTACTGCATGAATTGAGCGCACGTAGCTGATTTGGTTTTATCAGTGTCCTTTTCATTAGTAACCCGGCTAAGGGCGCAAAGCGCCCTTTTGGTGGGCTTTGCCGGTTATTACCTTTATCCAAAATTTATCATTAGTTTTATCTCCGCGAATAAATTCATACTGCGCATGAATCGAATTTATCATAATCTTGAATCGTTAACCCCCATGGGTGTTAAGCTTTACTGTTTTATCTTTACCCGCGCAAAGCCCCCAAGATTGGACAAAAGCTCTAGATAGTTCTGGATAGCCGGATATTCTTTCATCCAAAATTTAAAACACTCCATTGCCAATTGATGGCACTCTTTGCGAGCGACCGCCTTTCCTAAGTTCTTTCTTTTGGATGTCTATTATTATAGCCATGGCCCTAATTCCTTTGCCATAAATTCTTGGCATAAACAAGCTTTTTACGAGTGGCCGCGTCAATTTCTATCCCCAAATTTAGCCACAATTTACCTTCGAAGAGATCTTCCAGGCGAGGCAACAGCTTCTCCTCCATAATGGAATAGATATCTCGGATCTCTTCATTGCGTATCAAGTTGGTCTGCTCCGCAAGTGGAAGATCTAGGAGCATGAAAGAAATTATATGATAAGCGATGGCGGATGCATCGCAGGACACTGGCTCGCTTATATAATCCCTGATTCAGACCACTTTGCTCCGGAACTGTAAAGGATTGCTGGCGCGCCTTATTACAAAATATGGAGAGCCTAGCGCCTTCTTTTAACCTCCTCATACCAATAATTATCAGGGGCTCCGTCCGTCCCTTTTCAATCTTTTGCATTTCATCATGGCGGCAGCAACCCTCTAGTTTTTTACGGCCCGCTCCAAATAAACCCCAGACCATTCCAATTCAGGGTTGCGCTTCAGTTTTATAAGGCTTCTCATTAAATTCTACTCGTGGCAATTAATTAGCCCAGTTTGATATATTATCCTACCTGAGATCATAAAATGCAGGTAGGCCGAACGCCGCGTAGGGCGTTCGTAAAGTAAATATCATATCCTAAAAAAGCTTCTGCTGGTCTGAGTACCATTCCCTCCTTTGGCCTGCCTATACTACTAGAAAAAGTTTGTGCCATTCCTTCGTTGTAGTTAAAATCACTCAACCCCTTCCCGCTTAAGTGTTCTTGTCTTCTCTTCTTGACATGGTCTATTTTGTAGGGTTTAGACCCGCCGCGGCGGCATAAAACTAAAGTATTATCAAATACTCCAAAACCCCTAGTTAGTGGGACCGGGTTCGTTTTAATTCGATTCAGCATATCCTCGTTTATTTTAATCGTTTTTTTTTCAAAGGCGAAATGGGAACTGGCCTTCTCCGCCTGGTGGAGCCTTCGTTCATACTTCTAACCATCGCCAGCTCTGGTCAATTTCCATTCGACTTCGCTAGATTAAAGTACCGCTGGAGCGGAAGCCAGCTTGCCTAGGAGCTTCATCGGGTTATAAATAGCTGGAGCGGCTGTTGCAAGAAGCAGCTGATTGATGGTCTATTATCCTACGCCGAACCTTCCTCGATACTTCAATCGAGCGGGTAACAAGAAGTATTTGGTAAAAAAAAAATACCATTGGGTGGGGAGTCGCCGCTTATTATCTTACCGGAAAGCGTTTTATAGGTTCCTTCCTTTCTAATTGCAGTAGGGCTATTTTTATTTTCATGGTAAAGCACGCTTGGCTGCGCTTGAAGCTCAGCCACCCAGTCGATACTGTCTTGCTCTTTATTAAGATGTGGTGTGCCGCAAAAGGCAACATTGTGGTCACCAGAGGAGCTAAGCCGCGCTTTAAGTTCTTCTTCAGTTATCTATTTGGCCTCGAGTTGCTCAATAGTCCATTCCAGAGCTGGATGAGTAGCTTTACCTGTGATTGCGTTCTCTTGTCCTCCGCGCGGAAGTGCCTCTGTTTGCGGCTGAGGAGGAAGTTCGGAAATGGCGGATTTATCCGTGTTGTTGTCGTTCGAGATGCTGCCGGAGGGAGCCTGCTTGTGGTGGAGCTTTAACCCTTTTGGAGGTCGCCCCGGATCGGATAGCCGCCGCTCGGAACCTCATGATTGTTGTTCACCGGAAGCGTGGCGTTGGAGCTTTCGCCAGCCTTTGTAGCTTCCCTTTATTCTTGGGAATGGGGGCATCTGTCTCGTTTTTTTACATTCTATGGATTAGGTTTTCCATAAAACGAACTCTTTGACCAAGCTCGTCTTGTGTGCATGAAAACCTATGCAATAGCTTTTGGACAACCGGGTCCGCCTTCCCTTCGCATAGATTTTACAATTACTCGGTTTATTGGATGGGTGCCTATCCCAAATATGGATATTTTTCGCCCTCTAGGAATGTTTTTTGCTTGGCTATTTGTTCGATTTCATCAGATGTCCATTGAATAACGGAGTTTCTACACTTATGAAATCTTTGGATGAAAACTCCGGGGATTGCAATCTCAAAAAACCAAGTGATTGCTCGAGGCGCCCGGGTAAAGAGCTTCTTCCAGCCTTTGCCTGAGGTCTTGCTTATCGCAGGTTCCTTCCTCCTTGGCCATTCCAATAAGGTCTCCCTGGTTTTATCATCACTAAGGTTTCGGTTGGTATGGGCTGCTCGGCAAGTTACCCCCCCCCCCCCCACACGAAGGAACCCCTCTTTGCTCCACGATAGAGGGTGTTCGGAGCTGTGATTTGACTCCTAGCTAGAAGAAACAGGTACGAGAAGTATAAGGACCGAAAATGTGTTTTTTTTGATTACACTGGTTATACACGTAATCTATCCCGAGGAACACACATAAGACCCGAGGAACACACATAAGATTTATTCATGCGTGGCCCCGAGTGAGCATTTAAGCTTTCAGGAAATTACACCACTTGGATGCTCCAGATACACTTGGGTACGGATGGGATACACTGATGTTAAAGGGAAAAACCACGCCAAAAAAGTGGAGTTGCCAATTTGAGGTAGCGCAATGGGCGAAATCAATTGTTTTCGTAGAGAGAGAATTCGACTTGTAAAAGGTAATCCATCATTATGTGATGAAACATCAAAAGTCATATAAAACACACATAACCGAACAAATTGCGTCAAATACGTAAATTGATCTAGTATCGGCCCTTGGTGTAGAACGTTGAGTTCTACAACTAGTTCTACAACATTCTTTTTTTATCCTTTGTTTTGGCCCATAAATAACCCCAGATAACTAAAGTTAGCCATTCCGTTCAGTGTCGTAACGGAGAACGAAAAAGCCGAGAGGAGTAAAATTTTCTTCACAAGGTGGCGGGTTTATTCGGAATAAGTCACCGGGGCGTAGCCGCTACGCAACGCTTGCCTTCATTTGGTCATTATTAATCCTATTTCGTAGCGGAAGTAGGATTCGAACCTACAACATTCGTATTATGAGCCATTAGAGTTACCAGGTTACTCTATCCGGCTCACCTAGTAAAGGATGGAGGTAGAGAAGCAATAGACGAAAAACGAAAGGAAGTGAAAATATGGTCTAATCTCTTGGATACCCTTGGTGCGTAGAAAAGCCCACAAAGTGGGCTTGTAGCCCCCCAAGAAACAAAATCATCAAACTTTTTATAGTTATCCGGGACAAAGTCGTATCTCAATAATAAAAGTCATAATGAACTGTTTATTTATGTTCATAATACGAAGTTCTTATTTCTACGGTCCAATTTATTTTCTGGGAAACCCAAAAAACAGAATCATCAAACTCTTTATAGACAGTTATCTATAACACAGTCGTGTTTCAATATTTTGAGTAATGAACTTCTATTTTCATTGAATAAAAACTAATAATACCGTTTGGCAGAAATAACCAAGGCTTTTTTCTATATATTCATCCTGGTTGTTTTTAAACTGGCGGCCAAGCCTCTTTTCTTCCTCAAGCCTAGGCATACAATGCATTCCCTTGGGTATAGAGTTGAACATTGAACCTACTGAACTATTTTATAGAGGCTTTTATTTTCTAAATATCTCCATATTTTCGCATCATTGATGTTAAATCATGAGGATCCGAAGATATTTTGGCATTATGGCGTTAATACATTATTATATATGATGATTTATGATCATTTTTTTTCGCCTGCGGATGATTTATGATTCTTTGCCTGATGATTTATGGCTGTCATTTATCTATTATTAGGTAGTTTTATCGCTTGCTTTTGTTTCGATTTCACGGAGTTTGCCTTTTATTTTTAGCTAAAAAGTGTTTGTGCATAGCTTTGTTTGTTAGATCCCCATCAAAAGTAAATCTCGAATTTTTTGCAAGTTGCTTTACCTCACCTTTAGGTGAGAGAAAGGTCTTCGAACCTTATTCTAAGAAAGAAGCTCTTGATTTTGGAAAGAAATGGCCGCTCTTTCTGCAACGGCTCGCGGATAAGGTTGTTCTTTCTGTTTCTTCTTTTCCAGTTGATAAAGGTTCGAAGACCAATTACCGGCGTAATTTCGACTTATATTCCTCCTCAATTTGATTTTTTTTCTTCGTTTTCCTCTATTTGATGATATATTCTTTACTGATAAAACTGAGGATTCCCACCAGTATTTTGCCAGGTTGTGCTAATTCCATACGAATTGGTACTAAAAAAGCATGTACCCATTACTCCAGCAATGACACCGGAAATACAATATGGGGAGTACCTATTTTTTTGTGGTTCGTGGGCAACCGCCTAGAAAGTGCAAATAAAATTGTTCCCCCCTCAATAATACCATGCTTTGTTTAACCAGTTTCGACAGATGTTTCCGCCATTTCGAAAAGCGAAATTCGTCATCCACTGAGAAGCTACTATCTTGTCTTGAAAACGGATGCGAGAATGCCCTTTCATCGCTAACAGTGTTTTTAATTGAAGGTCTATTGGTGGGCATAACACAGCCTGCACTGTTTGCACTTAGGTGCACAGCGCGTAACCATATATCATTTAGTAATTTATCCAATCATTTGTGTGCTTGAACGCAAGCTGATACTACGTAATTCATGCTGTTTCTTTGATTCGGACCACAAAGCTTCTTGAGAACTCATCAAATGCTGTAACTCTGAAGGAATAGCTTCGCTTCTCGCATCCAAAGTCGCTTTGAAAGTTTGACCGAAAGTTTCTTGACTAAATACGACAAAAACTACCAAACTAGGAGCTACCATAATCTCTTCATTATGAATCAAGATTCGTTTTTAACTCGAAACGCTCAAAGTTGTAAAATAGCAAATATAACCGATTTACGCATTCGTATTTTGTTTATCCTGATATGTTCTTGATTTGGTGTTCTCACGCTTGGAGTGCCCGGAATAAACAATGATTTATCCGGAGCATTATATGTTGAGATTTTTCTCAAGAATTCAATTAAATTCTTGATGAAAGAGGCAACCCCACCCACCCCCCCAGACAGAGTCTGAAGGCACTCTTCGGAATTAGTATGGGATCAGGAGCAGTATTATTTACGCCCGGCGGAGCAGCCGGGCGAGCGAAGCCTTGCGGTTTTTGGTTCACCAACATAAAAGTCAGGAGGAGCCTCTCTGGCCTAGCTTGGATTTTATCCAGTATCTCTTGCGTTTTTATTTTATGGTTGGCTGCGTCACACCGTGAACTTACCTTCATAAACCCTTGAATGGCGGGCGGCCCTCCTTAATGTCAGACTTGTTCATATCTAGTAGGTTCTTTTCTAGTTTTAGGGTTGTTTATTTGTCTCGAATATGAAGCGGCGTCTATACCCTTCGGGCCTGTGCTGGAAAAAGTTGAAGATTCCCTCCATAATCTCCGGATTCGCGGGATTCGATGCTCTAAAATCTTGCATTTTTGCATTATTGTTTAACCTATTCACTAAGGGTAAGCCCATCATTCATTAAAGGCAATTCAATTCCCCGTCCTTGTGCTCTGGCCTCAAGCTTGATCTTTGCCTCCAGTACTTCGCGACGTAGGTTATTTAAGTCTAAGACTTGTTTTATTTCCCCCCAACGCCTGACGTGAAAATATAACCTTTGGTCTAGGAACAAATATAAGACCCTATGATGATTAGTCATGGTGTATTTTACTTTTATCTTTCCTTTGAAATCAATAACATCAAGATGAAGGTACCACAGTAATAGATACACCTCCTCGACTGTCAGCGTCATCAATCAATCATGTACGATGATTGATTGCTTCGCGCCTAGAAGAAGATATATCACATAGCTGATGTTATCCATAATAAGTGGGCCTCGACCCGTGGTTAAGTGGGCCTTCGGCCTGTGCTTGGAAAGGCCACCACAGAGAGGACTCCCCTTTTTTTTTTAGTTGCCCCCCCCCTTCCAATCAACTGCATAAGAGGTGCAATGATCCCATACGGAAGCTAAGCACACGTTTGTTTATGCGGCGGCCACTATTTGGCTATGATCCAACAAGGGTAAGTATGTTCGAAGCTGGCGCATAAACCAAACAAGAGCTTGAAATAACCACGATTTGTTAGGAATGTGGGCGGCTATCTGGTTGTTTAAGAACCTGCGTTAGCCGCCTATTTGCCTCACAATTTGACGAATACGGAGTAGCATCCGGGTCTGCTAAATCAGATTGAGCAGAAGCAGCTACTTCACTACGATATTGTGCCAATTATTCTAGTTTTGAGCTACCACAGACTCGTTTCATAGCTTTCAACTGAGCCGCAGAACCAACGCAACTCACAGATAATCCCACGTTAGTAGCAGGTCGAATTCCACGATAAAAGAGTTTCCGAAAATATTTGTCCATCTGTAATGGGAATCGCATTGGTAGGAGTATAAGCAAACACGTCTCCAGCTTGTGTTGTAGAACTAGCCCGAAGGCCGTCACTGAACCGTACGTAATAGTTTCCCATCATACAGCTCCTATTGGAACAATTCCGTAACTAAACGAGTAGGGAAAAATAATGTTCAAGAAAACTTGTGGTTGGGGAGGTCTCCCATTCCCCCAACCTTCCGAGCCCACCGCCCACATACAGAGTTCTAGGGAGGGTATACATATTTGCTTTCGATATTTTCCGACTCCTTGGCGTAAAAAAAAGTCTGCAGAATGTTTGGAGCGGAGAGGTTTTTGTTCCCTCAAGAGGGCTGAAATACGCACTCGGTCCAAATTAAATTGCCCGTGCGTGTGCCCTTAGGTTTGATAGTAACGATGTTGCCCCTAAACCTCATTCGCTTCCTGAGATGGTGAAATTATATATTAGTGTCGAGGCAACCCTGACGCAGCACTTTCCGAACTTAAGTTTGAACTGAGTGAGAAGTCTTCGTAAATCACCAAAGAGTTTATCAGGACTGTCAAGGGTTAAATCTCCCGAGGTAAGATAGGTGAAGCAATCAAGATCTTTAAATTTAATTACGTGTTGTCAAGTCATTGAAAATGGAGAACTTTATGATGATATTTAAACACGACGTTTTTTGGGGGGTCGGCATCCATTATGTGGCGTTGGGGTTACATCGCGAATTTTGGTAATAATAAGACCTCCTAGTTTTAAACCACGCAGCAAATATTTCCTCTTTCCAATACCAAATCCTCCTTTTATTCTAACTTCAACTGACTCAATTCCTGGTTGAATGGCAGCTCGCGCAACATGTTCCGCTGTTGCACGAGCAGCATACTTGGTTGAGCGACGAGATCCTGTAAACCCCACAAAACCTGAGGAGGACCCTGTTTTGGTATTTCCCTTATAATCTGTTACAGTAACAATGGTATTACTAGGAGTTGAATAGCTATAGGCAATACCATGCTTTCTTTGTTTCCTGAGTTTTTTCTGAATGTTTAATTTTTGTTTTTCCCGAATGTTTAATTTTTGTTTTTGAATGTTTAATCTTTTTGCTTTCTGCATGAGTTTTTTTTTAATGTCCAATTCTTGCTTCTTCTGCATGAGTTTTTTTCTTTGAATGTTCGATGCTTTTGGTGTTGTTTGCTATCATCGATTTCGTTTTTTTATGATCCATCTCATCCGTTTACTAATTACAAACAAATTTTCTACAAAATGATTCGGAAAAAGCTTTGCGGTTTCCCGAATAAATAGGGCCCAGCCGCCTGGGGGGGACTCGACCAAAGGACTTTAAAAAAGCACTCAACCGTAGGGGATGGGGGAGAGGTTCGAAGAAATATCCCATCTCACTAATATTCAATTTTTTTTTAAGTATCATCAGTAGTGTGAGTTTTACCTCGCAAAAGATTAAGCTCTTCTCCTTAGGGAATAAGTAGTCACTAAATGCCATGGCGTAGCTTTGCGTTTTTTTACCCGTTCGATATTTGGTTTAAATTAGTCTTTTATACTCTTCAGTGTATTGAAATCCTCATGTTGAACAGCAAGATTTTTCACGGCGTCGAACTAAAGTACCTCGAGTATTGCGATCATCTTCTTCATATTCCGGAAGGAAATCATATTCTTCGGGGGGGAAATCCTCCCGCCACTTTTGATGTAAGACTTCTTAAAGAATAATTAACCTATGTTGGAATAAAGACCTCATCCCATCTTATAGAAACAGATCCTCTTTCCAAAAATTGTCCACCGATAGTTCGTTAGGAACATAACAACCATGGGCCACCAGGAAATAATTTTTAGGTTACGTAAATAGTTCTGCTCTCTGTAAAAATAGAATAATATTCAAGTCCGATTTTCGGAATCTGGATTTCATGAGGTATTGGATGTTTATTCCAGCCCTTGGGAGCCGGAAAAGCGGGCTTGTCCGTTTCATTTAAAAGTCAAGTGGAGATAATCGTTAATACATTGGGTACAAATTACGGAATGGTCACCGGGCTTTATTACGCAATAAAAACACGCCGTCGGTTCGCATAAAGCTGTTGTAATGGGGATATGCCATCTAAACAGCAATGGCCCCTATAATACGGATAATACACCGAAACATCACCTCCTGTAATTTGACTCGAGTTGTTTCATGCGTAGTAAGTACTGTAGTAGCCCCATGCATGGGGCTACTAGTTAAATAATACTAAGAACCATAGAAAAACCAAAGAGGTGTATAAAGTAAATGGCCTAATGTTTTCCAAATTAGTCCAACTTTGTATTTTTCCAGCATAAACTGTATATGTTAGATTAGTTGTATTCAATTTTGTTGGTGATATTGGAACTTGTTATCTACAATAAAAAAAATTTTCCACGAACAAATAAGTCCAGTAATACCACCTACTGGTAAATAGCGCAATACATTCTTGTCGATTCGTGCTATTTTTATATTTAACAGCATAACTACAGAAAGAGATGAAACTGCAGTAGCTCCACATAAAACGCTAATAAAATCATAGCAAAGAAGTCAAGACCTAACAAAAAAAGTCAACTTGAAGGAAGTATGGCAAAAAAAAATGGCGAAGAAAGAGTGAATGCACCTAAATTTTGGCACGTGTAACCATAATGCCAGGGACTAAAGCAATGCTCGGAGAAACGGAAAAGAATATCACAGTCTGTTACTCATTTTTTTTTTACGGTACTTCTCTGTATTACTCCTAAGGATCCACCCCTTATATGTTTACCTCTAGGTGCAAACAAACACCATCCAAGCAAATCTTTCAAAGCTAACGTCACAGCAGCAGCTGTATGTCAACGGTGCCCTACAGCCTGCGGGCTTAGGTCAGGGAATGGATTATGAAAACCTGACTGGTGCTCCGCCCAGGACTAAGTCCAACAAGGGCGGAGCGGAAAAAGCCAATGCTTTCTCTGATAGCTGGAAGTTCTTCAAAGGTCTGAAATGCTGGAGGGCTTCGTACCATCCATTCGAGCGTGGTTGAATCCTGTTAAAGCCCAAGGACTTGGAGCACACTCGTTTTCACTGGTTGGAATAGGAAGAAAAACCACTACAAAGAAAGAAAAAAAGCCTTGGTTGGAAAAGCCCACTGGGTGGGCTTTGCCCCCCTACTACAGAAACATGGGCAGCCGGCCGGAAGTACTAAAGGAAGGCATTCCGTCCAACATAAGCATCTAGACGATCTGGAATACGACATGGCATACCCGCAAGCGGTTCTCCCATTTATCAAATGCTAATGGGTGGTGGCTCAAGATTTTTATTTTGTAAACTTCGTTGAAGTAACCATATCTTTTTAATGTATCATACCCCCCCCCCCCCCCGAATAGACTTTATTTTTTTGCTCTTTATACCAGTATAAACCATAATGAAAATTTTTTTAAGATTTAGCATCATAAACATAAACTTGTTTACTCAAGAAACGCTCTAGTCCGAGGCAAATGATGTTTACGGATTTTTATTAATACCGAACTTAAATTTCCTACTACAAAGAGAGACGTTTCCAATGCTATGTAGATGCTTGTGCTTTCGTAGGATCTATTTGAAAAGATCCAAAATGAATTCGAGGCAATCCTTAATTATTTGGCCTAGGTAACCAATAATTTTGATAAACATAAAGTAGAGGGGTTGCCGTCAACAACGCTGTCGGGCCATCTAGTCCCTCGGCAAAATTTGCTGCAGATTATTGTTCGGTGGAGGAATTTCTCCCTCACCCGAATCATCTGAACTTACCTCCGGTCGAAAAGCATGTTTTTGGATCTGTTGCACTTCCTTGAGAGGCTTAATAGCATTTGTAATTTCCGTCTCTAAGCTTGTAAAACTATTTAAGCGTTCTGCTCGATCTTCTACCGCATCAAATAACAACTTAATAATTGCTTGTCTTTCCGCTTTCTTTTCGTTCTGGGCAGAGAAGATTTGCGGTGAATCCAAAATAGGCTATCTATGCCATCGTTCCCGCTGAAATCGAGGCTAAACTGGGAAAAAGAATTACAAGTTTAGGAGGTGACGTCATCAAGAAATGAAGAAATAAAAAACGCATATACTTTTGTTTCTATAAGCAATCGCCAAAATAAAAACCACATAGTACTTATGATCTATGGACTTGGATCCACCAAATGATAAGGATGATTTTTGAGATAGATTCATAAGGGGTCCTTCGTTTACTGCGCTTTCTGCTTCTTGGCGCTGATTGAAAAATTTAAGCTGAGTCATGTATAAAGCTCAGTGTTGGTTCCGGTCTTCAGCCCTTCTAGCGGGTTAAAGAAGTATTATGTGTAAGGATGGGCTGATCAATCCACTTTTTTATTTTATCACACATACATATTTTTCCAAACGGAATTCCCAAGATTCGAACCTGGATACGGGCCGTATAAAAAATACCTGCGAAGCCACTACCTACTAACCCAGGGCCATCATATTTATTCAGGTCTACCCCCCAAGGCGGGGATACAAATTTGACGATTCAACCGGAGTATTGTATAGTATATTTTCTACTGAATATACGATAAGCTAGGATTCAAGGTCAAACCAGCACCCGTCCCAAAGAAAGAAAGAGTATTCTTTGCTATACTTTATCCCCCCCCCGTGTTAGGTGTATACTGTAGTGTAGAATTGAGACCTCCAATAATTAGATTGATTGGAGTTATTTCGTAAGTAAAATATTGAGCAAAAAGTCGTTCTAGAATCTCTTGAGAACGAACTTTAAGATGCATATCAAGAACTGGACGAAAGTACTCCAATGTCCTGACCGGGCATTGGCCAAAAGCGCAGACATAACCTTATTATTTGTAGGTCTGGGTCCGGGGGAGACAATCATGCTCTAGCATATTATCCGGATTCGGATTGTTGAGGTCCGGTGAAGCAGGGCGCTTTGGAGGAGCAGGAGGAGGATCATTCAGGTCCGGCAATGCTGCCGGGCGGGCGATCGCTGAGATTCGGTTCTATACCTGAGTTCTCAGCTGTTGTGGTTCCTCCGGTCTAGGAGTGTTGTCTATATTTAAGGCAATACCAATTAGCTCTCCAAAGAGCTTAGATTGCATTTCCATAAAGTATGGTAAATACTTTAAACTTTCAGATAATTTAATTTTCTAAAAATTATCTGAAAGTATTCTTAATTCTCTGGTTAGCGAGTCCCAGTTTTGTAATGTCGTTTTTCGATTCGGAAAAGTTTTTCCGGCAGGCGAACGTACAGATCGTGAAATTCCCGGCAGCAAGGACTTTATATTCTGCCGGGATATTATTTCAGAGTATTCCGCTTCAACTAGAGAGTTTGGGCTAATGAAAAAATTACTGCCAACGTGTTTTCACATCAGCAGAAATCCGTTGTTTCTTGTGTGTTATTACCGAATCTTCTACGCAATTTTTTTTTTCCAATTGCTCTAGTCGTTCTTCAACCCAATGATTCTTTTGGTCATAGTTGTTGGTCAGGTTTTGGTGCTTCTCCTTCAAGCCAAAAAAAAATTCCTCTTTTTCGGCCTGGTATATCGCAAAACAATCTTTTTTCGTTCACGAAAGTAAAATTGTTTAGTCAACAAAGTTACGATATTTTGTTCTTCATATCTTCGTCGTTTCAATCCAAGGTTTATTTTTCTATTTTTTATGGCTGGGTACTATTATAATATCACGCCAGCGCTTGCCGGCGGGTGGGGGATGGTCTCCTCGAAGCAACCGGTCTACCCTAATCAATCCGGCTCTATTCTACTCGCGGCAGCGTCCTTGCAGTTCGCTTTTCTTGATTGTGTGATAAGCAAACGCCATACCTGTTGCACTGGCCATAGATAGGCCAAACTCCTCAAAGCAATGAGTGCGCTGCCGCCACATCACACTATTACCATTTACAAAAAGTAAGTTTGCTATCAATGTCTAAAAAAAGCAAACCAATGCTTGACTACAAACTTTTTCCAGATAGGGAGAATTATTAGTACAAGTCAGCTTTCTTCGAACCTCGCGGTGCTTACACCTCTCGCCTATTGAAGTAATGTTCTCCCACCATTTTCGATGAGAACTGGTACGGAGAGGGATTTACCGCTTGGATGCGGCACAGCAGTTCCTCCATACCAACAACTGGAAAGCTACTCGACGCTGCTGCAATGGGCATAACAAAACTAGTACACCAAAGGGTTACCCACCCGGTATTCTCGTACTAGGGTAGGCTCATGGCAGTTCTCTCAAAACAGTAGATGGTAACCAAAATGTCTCACGACGTTGTTTGCCATTGAGGAGGAGGAAGTATTGGCTTGTGTGGGATAATGGAGGGCGCCGCTTTATCTATGTTTGTTTAAGGACGAAAAAAATTGCTCCCCACTGCATAGCTTTAATTAAGTTGCGGGGGTGTGCTCTTCGGTTTAGCTACTATCCTCTTCCAAAGGGGGGGGGGGGTATAGGTTTGCTGCTTATTCGTTCTTATCCTCGTTCTTTGGTCGCCTTCCCAGTAAAGTATGCGTCGTATCAGGGCCGGAAGTTTATTTTCATTGACCTTTCCTTGCAGCAGCACAAATATTGCAACAACCACTAATCCTCTGGCTGTTCGACCTATGTTGGTGGGCTGCAGCAATTAATCGTGTGCTCAACATAATCTGCGAGGGTCTGGAACTATTGCTCTTTTAAATGACATTTGAGATCTCTCTGTTCTTTGTCTTTTTGTTTTGTTTTGCTTTTTTTTAGTAGATTTTGGCAAGAGTGTTCTTGTCCATTTGCGGTTGTGTATTATCTGCAGTGGTCGGTGGGGTCCCCACTCCCCCAGGTTTCTGCAAAGAATTGAGACATGAACATATCAGGTTCAGCTCTTGCCGGTTGCACTGTTCACACTTCGGAAATTCGATCCCATCTCGTTAGGTTTCTCAGAATTTTTTTTTTGACCTTAACGGGTTTCTGTGTGTTTTTTGAAGGTAAGGGTTGTTGGCGTAGCCGCGTAAATTAACAAAAGTCGCGTTATAAGATTATCGAAATTTGTTTCCAAATAACGTGACTCTTTGGTGGCGTTCGCTATCAGGTCCACGAAGCTCTGGCAACCTCTCAAAAAAATTGCGGTGAAGAAGGTTAAGCAGACGCTTTTGTAATCCACCCACCTACGTTGCTACTGGTCCTTACTCCGTGCTATTGATTAATTATGGATAATATAGACCAGACATAAGGTTGGAACTCTAGGGTCTTTTGGCGTACTTCATTGTACTGCTCAACGATTTGAGCAAAGTCGATAAGCATTTGTGCTTGATACTTCTGGATGCTATTTAGCGTCATTCCTGTCCGAAATTACTTGGCGGCTGAAGAATAAAAGAAGACCCTGCTGCCGCTCGGGTTTCCTTCCCGCTTGATTGCGGTACCACTGACTTGCTAGGGACAGCCTTGCTTGATGGCCGCACCGAGTGAGTGGTCGTCGTTTCCATCCCAGCTGGTGATTCTGTTGAACAATACTCTTACTCCTAACTTATTCATATGGTGGGCGACGGCCCTTTCACTACTATCCTCCGGTGTTGGTAGATGAAAAGCCCAGTATGAACGATGCGTTGAAGCCCGCCAAGAATCCTACTCCCCTCGCCGATGCGCCACATGATTTGCACTTAGGTGAGTGCGTAACCGCTTTTATAGTTTTATGAAAATCTATAGCATTCTGTCGGAACACATCTTGTATTTTTACTTGAGTCGTTTTATGCATAGTAAGTACTATAGCCCCAATCATGGCTACTAATAAAATAAGACTAGAAACCAGAAACAGAACCAAATAGGTGGTATAAAGTAAATTGCCTAATGTTTCCATATTAGTCCAACTTTGTAATTTTCCAGCATAAACTGTATATGTTGGATAGGTTGTATTCAATTCCGTTGGTAGTATTGGGATGTAATCATTATCTACAATCAGAAAGATTTCCCACAGAAAAATTAGTCCAATAATACCACCTACTGGTAAATAGCGCAATACATTTTCGTGAATTTGTGCTATTTTTATATTTGACATCATAGCTACGGGTGAAGATGAAACGGCAATAGCTCCTACATAAACCACTAGAAAAATCATAGCAAAGAAGTCAAGACCTAACAAAAGAAGTAAACCAGAAGTGTTGCAAAAGACTGAGATTGGAAATAAAACTGAATGGACTGGATTTTTGGCACGTATAACCATAACACCAGAGACTAAAGCAATGCTCGAAAAAACGGAAAAAAGTATCATAGTGTTACTCATGTTTTTACGGTACTATTGTTTATTACTCTCAAGGATCTACTACCCCTTCTACATCACCGATGTTCCGCCCTTTTACATCACTGAGGCTTCGCTCCCTTTTTTTTTCGGACGAGGTCCAACGAGGGCGGAGCGGAAAAGTGCCAATGCTTTCTTTGATAGCTGGAAGTTCTTCAAAGGTCTGAAATGCTGGAGGGCTTCGTACCATCCATTCAAGTTCTGAATGGCTGCCCTCAAAACTATACGTGATATTTTCGCCTTCTATGGCTTGCACCTCCGATCTCCACCATGTTCCCTGGTAGGTTTGAATTTGTGCAGAGACTGAGATACGGACGCGGTCAGACCAGTCAACCTTGCTGGCTGCGCGGCTTGCTCCGCTGGGACGAGCTGAAGCATCGCCATCCGAGATCTTGGGTCTCGCGCAGTACGATCGTGAGCTAGGTCCCAAAGCCAGGTAGAATGAGTGTTTCCGCCCGAAGCGCTACTACGGACCCTCGGAATGCCATTACCGTGGTAATGCATTATTTCCCCGACTCCCCAACACTCCTTTCTTCGCCATCTTCGAAGGAGGCTCGAAGGGTGAGGTCCTAGCGCATTCGGCTGGTTGCCCTAGGCCGGTCTCCTGTTCCCCACGATTTGTCGGGTGCTGTGCACACATCATGTATTGTGCCCAACTCTGGCCCGGGCTCGTCGTGCCCCTGCCACTATATTCTGCTTGGGACAGGAGGGCCTATCTGCGTCAGGAAATGCGTAGTATTACGTGCGTTATCCTAACCGTACCTTCTGCTCCCTCGAGGCTAGTGGGGGCCCACATTCTGCCTCGATTTACACCTGCTGCTGCCGGGGGTGCACCCTGCAGGTTGAGCGCGTGACCTAGCCTGAGATGTCACTTACACTCCTCGTCGGAGTAAGTGTCTTCGGGCGCACCATGGTATATAAGAAAATCATTTCCAAGCCTGAACTAGGAAGTGTTCCACCTCCCGGCAAGGAGTGCGTGTACATAACGCCACCCATGGTGCTTGCCAAAGCTCCCAGTGAAGCAAAGTTCCCAGTTATAATCCCAACGACTCTAAGAGGATTTTCCATAAATACCGCGAAAATGTCAGGAGAATCTCTCTATTCTCCCTCGGCTCTTCTGAGCCCGATACCTCTTCTTGGAGGACAAACTTGGTAATATGGGGCCGTGTCGGTCCCGTACTTCCCAGCGGCGGCGAGGCCGGACCCGTACTCCCCAGCGGCGGCGAGGCCGGAGGCACCATTATTGCTGCTTAAATTCGGTGCAACGCCGAGGCTCCTAGAGAAACATAGTTCACCCTATTCTCACTTTAGACATTTCAGCCGTGAACAATTCAAAATATTGCTCGTTTTTCTCTGAGAGCTTAATTAGTGATTGGAGATGGGTTTTAAGAAGAGTTTATTCGTCCCAAAGATCCAACGGGTTTCCATTCAGTTTTGCGGCTGCTTCTTCACAAAGTTCTAATGTGTTACTAAACACTGCATCGTGCTTTTTGATATCATTGGTAAGTGAAGTGGCTTTCTGCTCTGGATCAGAAAGGTTCTTTGAGAAGGGATGTGTGGTTGAAGAGTAGGAAAACTAACCTTCCTTAATTCCGCGGCTTGCCGCGAAATTAGAGAGGTTGGAGTAGGTTGGAAAAGCACGATTCGAGGTAATCGAGAAACTGGTTTTTCCACTCGATCGCACTATTTGATTTGCCCAAAGTTATGGCGTATTCGCAAGAGTCTCCAAGTGGGTTATCAGATTTTCATAATCTAACAAACCAAGTGCTGATTCATTTTTAATAAAGTTCACTTGGCTTTTAATAAAGTTCACTTGGCTTGGCTTTCCATGGCCTTTCCTGCCCTACGG